GCAAGACTCCCACTCCAAGCTAGGCCTGCTGAGCAAGATGCATTGCGATTTCCTCTTCTGTGGACGCACCTCTGCCTCAGTATTCCCCGGGACGGGAAGAGAAAGACTTTGATTTTTCCGGCGGGCTTTATAGTAAAGCCAAAGACGCCCCAAGACAAGGTACAACTGTTGGGAAGGGGACATGATCAATAGAACCTGGCTGGATCCGGGCTGGGATAGTGGCGCCCATTCCTAACCAGTTCTTAAAAGGTTCCCTCATGCTGGAGGGAGCATCCCACTTAGTGATCGGTCCGCTAGTTCACGCAAATCCGAAGAAGTTATCAGGGACGAGCCACATGCAGGGAAACTTGCACGTGTGGTTCTGGCCGGGCTTTCCTTCGGTATCTAATAACCTTGCTTCTGCTCGCCGCTGGCGCACCTCTCCTAACTATTGCCCATTTATTCTGGAATAATCTTTTTAGGAGGGACAATTTTACATATTTCTGCCAAATCCTTCCATTATTAAGTACGGCTGGTACCATTTCGATGTGTTTCGATTCTTTCGAAAAAGAGAGGTTTGATGCTTCTGAATCCATTGTATTAATTCCACTTCCTACTCGCAGTATGCTCTTAATGATCCCGGCTCATGATTCAATTGCCATGTATTTAGCTATTGAGCCTCAAAGTTTATGTTTTTATGTGATCGCAGCATCAAAAAGAAAGTCTGAATTTTCCACGGAAGCCGGCTCAAAATATTTGATCTTAGGTGCATTTCCCTCTGGAATATTATTGTTCGGGTGCGACCGGACTACTACCGATAAATTTTTGGAAACTTCTTTATAGACTAGTGGAGACCCTCTATGTAGTTGTCTATCTAGGGCAATCGATCTACTTTCCCCATAGCCCTGAGGCTGTGTCTCGATCTCCTACGTGCGAAAGATAAGATGCGGGAGACGGGGTCCTATGGGGATTCCCCTTGGTCTAATTCCACGACGGAGAGTCGGCGTGGCGTAAAGTGAAGATTGGGGGGAGTAGAGCGAAATCCCCGTCTGGGGTATTCCGAAGGTGTAACCTAGGCAACGAAAAAGGGGCCCGATACTTCCTTCAACTAGAGGAGCGACCTGTTGGTTCACCAAACCCCGACCCAGCGTCACACGTTCTCCAGGTCCGAAGGGATCCAGTGCCCAACTACCGACTCCTCCCGGAATTGCGTTATCGGAGCCGAGCCAGGAATAGCCGTTAGTGGACACCTACCACTTTTCACCGGTGTGAGAGGCCCTCTTTAATACATTAAGAAAATATGTTCACAGGGGCCAGAAAGACTCGGTCATAGGAACTTAGACCACCTACGCGCTGGTAAACGAAAACCACCTCGACCGGATCTACCGAACGAAGAAGGCCGCCCCGTCGAAAGAATTAACACGCCAAAAAGGCCACCAGCTTTCCCCCAAAAAAAGGGGAGATCCGCTGCTTACTGCTCACGGAAACATCCGACCTTATGGTCAAGTCGTCCGCCTATCTTTCTGATCTCATCATATTTTTGGCTTTGCCCAAGGTTGATGGTCTTGGCTAAAAAGGGTAAGATCGGAATTGATTAAGTTCCCTAATTCGGTTAGGAATCGTACCGCTTCTTTGAACGATTAACGGTGTAAAAGATGAAGATGTGAACATCTTCATCTTATCTTCTCTTGATTATGAGAAAACAAGGAATTTAATTAAGAAAGGGTTTAAAGGTTTATGTGGGTATTATGTTCCAACGAGTTCAAATTTCACTCTAGTTAATTATGTTCAACTATGATCTCTGTCCATCATAGTGAACTACCGGAGATTAAGTTGGTTGGTTTCTAAATAAGTTAAGTCTTAAGCAGACTGAAGCTATATAAAGATATGGATGTCTGTCTTGTACTGAGTGTGTGTGTGTATAGAAAAAGGATAACCTCTGTGGACTTGAATTCCACAGGACAGAGAGTGACCTCTGTGGACTTAGACTCCACAGGATATGAGTTAAGTATACTCTCTGTAATTCTCTCTCCGCAGGCTACTGTACATTTAAGTATATGAGCCCACAGGAATAATTTTGTCGCGCAGCCTTAAGTGAGAAATTCTCAAAACCTGTCGCATAATAGAGAGCAGGGTCTAAAATCGATTATGCGACGATTAACTTGAATTTATCTTAAAGTTGACATGGCAGGTCTTACAAAGAATTATCGCTAAAGAAAATCCTTAAGTCATTAAGACTGAAGATCACGCGCATCATATTAAGCAGATCATAAGGGACGAACATTTGAATTTTAAGTGACTTCAGACTTTAAGTCATAGAAGAGGTTAAGTTTTAATGCTTTAGTCGCTTTAAGGATAAGTCAAGTGTTCAAAGTCGCAAAAATTCCAGAGAAGCATAAGAAAGCTTAAGCGACAGCTTACTTCAATTTTCTGTATCCTTTGAAAGTTATATTTCTGTTATTTCTGAATAAAGACATAATAAAATGTCTCTGTTCAGTCCAGGTTCAGTTTATCAAAGTTTCCATAAAAGTTTAATACTCTCTATAGTGTTATAGACTCAAGGAATTGAAAGTTCAGAAAGCTGATGAAAGTTCTTTTGATTCATCAAGTGCTTGGATCTTTACTTTCTCTTGATAAAGGATGGACGGAAGATCTCTTTATCAAGGAATAAAATAAAGTATGGTAAAAGTCAAAGTTTCATCTTCATGATCTTCACAGCCCGGTGTTACGTTCTTCCGATCATCATCAGATAATAACCTTGGGGAAAGAGAAAGTCTGATGAAAGTTGTGAAGAAAGACGAAAGTCGCAAGTCCCGAAAGACTTGGAAGAAGTTAAAGAAGTATGAAGTAAGAAGATTCAGTCTCGGGCTGTAAGAGGATGAAGGCGCAGCACTTCGAGAAGTCTTGAGCGGTCCAAAGGTGTCTTCTCGGTCACAGAGCTCCTCTATTTATAGAGGGGAGGGGACCGGTAACGGATGTCTCTTCGTTTCTGCTGAGAATAAAGATTTCGGGAGTCCAAGGGACGTCCGGTTAAAGACAGGCATTAATAGCCTCAGGAAGAAGAAAGGACACGCTCCAATCAGAGAATATAACTGCTCTGAATGGAAGTTCAACAGACAGAACCCTTACGTATCCCTGTGGCTCAAATCTCAGCCGTTCTTGAATAATAAAGAAGATTCACTGTAGTCAGCAGTCTGCTGCAGAAGAACAGTGAAGGCAGCATACAACATTTATGCGCTCAGCCAAATCCCTGATCCAATTTGAAGGTCTGACTTACGAGACTTGCGGATCTTGATGAGAGAAGCTTAACCACCAAAAATTGTGGTGAAATATGCAGTACAAGTGCTATGCGCAATAATTATATAAACTGCAGTCTGTTATGGTTGAACAATGAGACCGCAAGTAACATTTCTGCGCATAAGAAATTCTTGCACCTAATTCAAAATCAGATATGCGGGAAAAGTAGGGCATGACGAGAGGAACCTGTGTGCAAAATCTGGCATCGATTAGCCTTATATCCGCACTGTGCGAGAATTTGGAAGTTGCCTGTATTGGAAACACTTAGCCAATTTTAGCCCTGCGCCATTAGAGGAAAGACAGGGGTAACAACAATTGCGCCGCAGATCACTGTAACGGCTGTTACTTAGTGCCGTTCCTTAAACTGACGGAAATGACTTAATGGCTGTCATCTGTTTCCAGAAAAGGCCTTGAAAAGTGGGGTAAAAAGAGAGCCCGCCAAAGGTTGCGGAAAAGGGAATTCTTGTGGAAGGCTAAGATTCAAACTTGCGCACATTGTGCGACTGCGATGAAATCCAGCCCAACAAATGCCCCCCACCGAAGGGTGGGTACTTTCGGTAACCGCCATTCGGTGCGCAGCTTTTTAAGGGACTGTTTCATCAGTCTCCTCCTTTGCGCGAACTTGAGAGCAGACAGAGAGAGAACCCTCTGAGCACTTGAGTCTTGCGCATCTCCGGCGACCTTGCGGCCTTTGCGATCTTTCTGCCTTCACTTCTTCATCTTCTTCTTCGGCCCCAAAACCTGAAGAAGGTGGGTTGCGGCCGAAGGCTTTGAAGACTAATCTTCATCCTTTAAGAAGAACTTTTCTTGCTTCATTGCGCCATCTAGGGCTTCTTGCTGCAAGAAATCTTCGGCTGAGAACTTGAAACTGAAACCCTTTTTTTTTTTAAGTCTTTGTCTTTCACATATCTCTTTGCGGTGCTGCCGCTTAGGGTTTATCTTCCAGGATTTTTGCGGGAGAACTTAATAATAAAGGATTAAAACCTTGAATTTGCAGTAGACATGAGAAATTTATAACACTGGATCTGAAATCCCCTTAATTGTGTAAGAATTTCCTCAACTTATAGAATAGAAGTAAAATACCTCTATATTTCAATCTCTTTACTTAAAAAATCAAATCAAAGTTAAGGAATATGTAAATTTCACTGTAATATTCTAGTTTCTGAGTTGACTCTTCCTGTTTAAAAAGAAGTAGCAACCCAAAAAAGGAAGTTTCCTTCTTTCAAACAATATATCATCATACTTTGATATAATTTTGTCTTTCTTTGCAACTTGAAGATTTTATATCAATATTCTGACTTTAAACTGCCTTCATTTGCAGAAATGGCTGATCATAGAGAGCTATCTTTTGGTGCTGAGGGTGAAGCTGCCTCTGGGCTTCCTTCTCTTCCTCGCTCCCCTTCCCCTGGAGCTAAGTTGCCTTCACCGACCCCATCGGATGAGTTGAGGCGTTTGGCGGAGGAATCTTCTCCTGTAAATACTTCTGTTTTTGCTGCTGCAGAAGCAGTCACGCAGACTGGTGCTGCTACTGCTGCTGAGGGGTCGTCATCCCCAGATTTTTATGAGGATGTGAATAGGGAGTTCCCTTTTGGAGATATCCCGGAGCTGTCTGACCCGGAGCCCGAGGTATCTGATGAAGACTTGGCCACCCTCTTCACTGCCATGGACTATTATGGGCTGGAGAGAGGAGAGCCCATTTTGCCGCTGTACAACAGCGTTTTGAACTTGCCGGGGCCGCTGCTGCCTTCCCGTTTGGTGAAGCCTGTAATCTTGACTTCTGCTTGTCGAGGCCTTGGTTTGAGCATCAAGGTTCTATCTCCCGGCTCGCAAGGATTTGGCTTGGAGCCTCTATCCAAGCACAAGAAAGAGGAAATCTATGTAAACACAATGGCACAGCAGTTCGTCAAGGTGCCAGAGAAGAGATGGGACGGCTTAAAGCCGATTTTGCTTCAGAGTTAACTGCCATCCTTAAATACTTTTTTTTTCTTGTTATATGACACGTCGGTCTTTTTATCGGATAACTACGTCCTCGAGCCCGGGGTCTTAACTTTTTCACAATAGTACTCCTATTGGCTTCGGCTTTACTAATGAATAAATCAGCTTCGTTCAAACCCATATTATGATTAGCATTTGCTGCTGCGGAATAAACCAATTTTTGAATGGGATAAGATGCTCGATAAGGCATGAGTTCCAGTATCATAAGTGTTTCCTCATAGGAACGCCCGCGAATCTGATCAATTACTCTTCGTGCTTTTAAAACAGACATACATATATGTTGAGCTAAAACTTTTACTTCGTTACTTGAACTTGAGTTCTTTATCATAGGGTTATTCCCTACCTTTTTGAAATTTGTCATAAATAAGGTTATCCCCCGCCTTTGTTTGATTCACATCTTTTTTTTATTCTCCATTTTTCTATTCTTAATGTTCTACAATATTCAATATCAAAGATAAAGCATTTTTGCTTGCATTTTCTTACTTACTTAAATGAAAAAGGCAGAAAAGAGGGTAGGCTAAAATTGAAATGGTAAAGAAGCACTAACGGGGCGCTAACGGTAACAAAGAGCACCATGGGACCGGGGAGCAGGTCGCGCTCCCGCCTAAGGTAGAGGAAGAGGTGGAGCTCACCCGCTCATGCTCTTCATGCCTGGGACCGCGAGCTGAGACCGTCCGTGCATCGTTGATCTTCGTGGGCGATGGAATCGTGACCGGTAAGGCAGGCCCACCCTCTACGGTCCCGTTTGCTTTAAATGCATTCATCCCAGCCGGCTCGCTACAGCTAGGTGACTTCTTTTATGAGCGCGAGCCGCCACTCCTCCAGAAGGACACCGAGGTCTTCCATTCCATCTCTTGAGTGCTTTGGGGGAACTCCCAATCGAGATCCAGTCCATCGAATCTGTATTTCCGTCCAATCTCAATTGTGGAGTCGATGAAGCTTTGGTAGCCATGCGAGCGAAGATGGCGTGGTCTCCGGCAATAGAGAGTAGGTTCTTAACCGGTGGATTCTTGTGATGAAGGGTGGTGGTGAAGCTGGATAGTAAGGGACTGTCGGATTCTGACACTGTAAGCTCATATGAGACGGGGTCAGGTGTGAGGAATGCGTAAAAAAAGTGGGTGAAGTAGGATGTGTCTATGGTGGACACGGGGGAGCTCGAACTCAGCCATGATGGACAGTAAGCGGCCTTCACTGCGGTAGGTGCCGGAGACCCATGATCGGGGAGTGTCGAGAGGGTCAGGTAAAAAAAGGTAAAGCTTTCTCATTAGCGGACCTATACATATTTACTAGAAAACTGTCCCTCCCAGGAGTCATTCTACGGAGGCTCTGCCATTGAACTCAATAGATAGGGTTACCACAGATATTATTCGTATTTCATCCAACTATTTGAAAGAACAATAAAGGGGAGTCCAGTTCCGAAGGCTCTCAAGTCGACGCCTTTACCTTATTTAGGGGGGCGGGGGCCCCACTTGACAGGCCCAAACAAACTTTAACATTCCATTCCGAACCTCCATACTTTCTATACAAAAAGAGGTCGCTATCGTATTCTCTCTCTGACCTGTGCAATGCTTCCTCACAATTTCGTCTTCCAAATGAATAGCATGTAGTCTCTCGGGGAGCATTGCCATGGCCTGGAAGAAAACAGCGGTAAGTATTGTGACCTTTCATCGCTCAAGACAAGTCATGCATGGTGTTGTCTACATGCCTCAACGTCAACCTTGGATCATCTCCGCCACTTATGCAGGTAATACCTTTCCGGAAAAAAATTCTCTTTGCTCTGAGCTGGAATGTATTTAACATATGTTGGTTCCTTGGCTTTGTTTGGGTGATTTCAATATGATTTTTGATCCGTCTGAAAAGCGGGGAGGTCAAGATTTTTCCTTGTCACAATCTGTGAGATTGTTCTGTGACTTTACCTCCCGTGCTAGGCTTTTTGACCTTGGATTCACTGGACCTCGTTTTACCTGGTGTAATAACCGGTCCGAGGAAGCCAGGGTCTGGAGCCGTATTGATCGCTGTCTGGCGAATGGTGACTGGATTTCTTTATTTCCTGATGCTTTAGTTAAACATCTTCCAAGAAGTGGTTCGGATCATGCTCCTTTGCTCCTTAACCTTTTTATTTTACTTGTAGAAATCTTTCTGATCCTTTTCGTTTTGAACTCTTTTGGTTAGAATATGAAACTGTTCACAATTTGGTTAGGGATGTTTGCTCTAATGTTTTGTATGATGATGCCTTCTCTGATCTTCTTGCTAAATTCAGTATTATCAGAGATAGGGTCACCTACTGGAACAAAAAGGACCTTGGCAAACTGGAAAATCTCATTGATTCGGTGAAATCAAAAATCCTGGAGTTAGAACTTAAACAATCCGCTGGTGGACTTAGCAAGAATGACAAACGCAACCTGCAGACCCTTTATAACCACCATCTTGCCTTATTGCGTCAATTGGATACTAAATGGAGATCAAAATCCGGGTGCAAAAAGGTGACCTTAATACAAAATTTTTTCATACTTCTACCCTTATCCGGAGCGGAGACGCAATAATAGGGATTGCTGCTATTCTTGACTGTGAGGGTTCTAGAGTGGAGGATCCTAAGGAGATAGGTAATGTTTTTTTTTAATCATTTTAGGAACATTTGGGCTACTCCTAACTCCACTAATTTATGTAGTCTCAACTTAACCAACTTCCCTTCTATCCCTAATGCCTGCGAGGATGAGCTCCTTAAACCCTTCTCCATTGAGGAGATTAGAGCAGCCTTGTGGTCGATGCCCCTTGGAAAGGCCCCAGGGCCTGATGGTTTTCAGGTAGAGTTTTTTAGATGCTTCTGGGATCAGTTGGGTAGTGGCATTGGTCTGGCCTTTGAAAAGTTTCATGCTACTGACCCTTCTCTGTGGGGTCAGACCTTTGTTACCCTGGTCCCTAAACGGCCCAACCCTTCCAAGGTGGAAGAATGAAGGCCCATTTCCTTGTGTAATGTGATCTACAAGCTGCTGTCTAAAGTCCTAGTGAACAGAATGAAAAACCTGTTTGTTGCCTAACATGTTAGGAGCTGAGCAGGCTGCTTTTGTGGCTGGTAGGAACATCTCTGACAACATTATGGCTGTGCATTCAATCGTGCATTCCATGGAATTTAGCAGGAACCGTGACGATCCTTTGATGATTTTGAAAATCGATATGGAAAAGGCTTATGACCGGCTTGATTGGAATGCTATTCTTTCTATTTTGGATGCTATGAATTTCCCTGCCAAATGGTGCTTGTGGATTAAGGCTTGCATTACCTCTGTTTCCTTTTCCTTGCTTATCAATGGTACTCCGACAAAATGGTTGAAGACTAACTGTGGTATTAGACAGGGAGACCCTCTTTCACCTTATCTCTTTATTTTATGCTCCCAATTGCTTACCCATCTGCTTAACGATTGCATGAATAGAGGTGACATTGATGGGTTTTGAATTAATCGCACTCGTAAGGTCTCTCATCTTATGTTTGCGGACGACCTTCTGATCTGCACTGCACTTCTGCCAATGAGAAAAACTGTAGAGCTATTCTTAATGTGTTAAACACTTATTTATAGCTCTATCACCAACCAAAAGGTTAATAGATCACAATCTGCTATCTATTTCCCGAGCTGGGTGAATCACAGTACCATCGATGCTGTGATTGATATTCTCAATTTCCAGGTTGGCAGCTTCCCCTTCACTTATCTTGGTGTTAAGATTAGCCCTAGAAAGCTCAGGGCTTCTGATTGCAATGACCTCTTAGTTAAAACTAACAAGAAGTTGGCTCACTGGAAAAGGGATTTATTGTCTCAAGCTGGTAGGCTAGTCCTTATTAAATCGACCCTTAGTGCCATCCCTACCTACTGGCTGTCTAACTGCACTATTCCCTTGGGAATGGTTGACCAACTCACTAAAATCATGAGGAGCTTTCTGTGGGAGAAAAGTGATTGTACCAAAGGCCTTCACCTCATAAGCTGGGGCAAGGTCACTAATGCTACCAATGCTGGCGGGTTAGGCATTAGAGATCTTAGAACTTTGCAGCCAGCCCTCCTTGCGCCTAAGGCTTGGAATCTGATTAGAAAGCGGATCGATATTTTATAAAATCAATATGCTACCTTTCATCCCTGGAGATCTGGGAAAAAGAAAAAGAAGTCACCTCTTTACAAAGCTATCCACAATTCTATGGAATCCATGAAAGATGGCTTGATCAAACAACTTGGAGATGGCAAATCTACCTCTATCCTTGACGACCCGTGGGTGTTTGAGATTCCTATTGCTATCAAGCCCACCCTCATCAATATGGATTTGCAATTTGGCAATAGGAAGGTCAGCTGGCTGTTATCCAAAGGCAGTTGGAGGTGTAATCGCCTGCTGGAACTCTTCGGTGAGTCTCTGGCAATGGCGATTTTCTCTCTTCCTATTCCTGTTGCCAAAACTCATGATGATTGGATCTGGATGCATCAACCCAATGGTCAGCCTTCGGTGAAATCGATCTATGAGTTCATCCACAGGGACCCCCAAAACACTAAGACCTGTTGGCCTGGTTGGACCAAAATTTGGAAATTGAAGGCAGAATTAAGACTTTTCTCTGGAAGCTTGTGTGGGGGAAGCTGCCAACTAAGGACCGGTTATGGTATATTTTCCCTCAGCTCTGAGAATCCTTGAATACACTCTGCAGCACTTGCAAGTCTGCTCCATCAGACTGTGATCATGTCTTCCTGGATTGTAGTGCTGCTAAACAATTCTGGTCTAGCCTTATGTCCACAACTGGATTCCGTTTGTCCTTTAGTAATAACTGGGTGAAAGGTGGTTGGATCCTGGATGGCAGCCATATGCAACCGATGAAGCAGGATGCCTTTCTATCCTTTGTTGCTAATGGGCTGTGGCAGTTGTGGAAAATGCGCAACTCCGTACATTTCAATAACCTCCATGTCCCTACCCATATCTTATGGAGGAAGACTGTTGCACTTACCATTGACTATCTAAAACAACCCCTACATACCTCCCATAGGACTGAACCTATTTGGGTGCGGTGGGAACACCCGCCTCCTGGGTGGTTCAAGTTGAACACTGACGGTTCCTTCCAAGGGGAGAGTGGTGAAGGGGGAGCCGGTTTCATAGTGAGATCTGATTTGGGTAATCCTGTTCTTGTAGGTGGGAAGCATATTCGGGCGGAGAGTGCTCTTCAGGCGGAAGCTGTTGCGCTTAGATGGGCTTTAGAAGAAGCAAAAAAGAAAGATTTAAACAACTTGATTATAGAGTGCGATTCAGAGGTCTTGCTGCACATCATAAGAAGAAAGGAGGATCCCCCTTGGAGATTACGGCATCTATTTCTGGACATCTATGCTTTTTTGGAAAACTTCTGTGCCTCTTTTTGTCATTGTTATAGAGAAGCCAACCAGTTAGCAGCCCATTAAACGCTAACAAAGCCCGGATGGACCGGATTCTTTTTGTTGGGGATGGTTCAGGGTTGCCTGAACTCAGCCCAATTTTGTACTTAGATTCCACTGCCGTTTTTCACAAACGTGCTGTAACTTTTTGATAGGCGTTCTCGCCTATTTTTGATTAATGCATTTTATTAAAAAAAATAAAAAAGCATCCTTTCTTTGGTTTGCCATGCATTCTCACTAAAGCAATAGGTCGCCAGGTAGGTCACGATTTGACTTTGAATTTCTTTGTATAAAGCAAAGTTCTTCCTCTTCAGATTTCGGGTTTGTAAGTCTTTCGTCATTCCCTCTGTTGTTGTTACAGCAGAGCTATGGGAGTCGAACCCAATCAACTTCTTGAAGATCGGTAAGGTCAAAAAAAAATCAATTTGGTCGTCTTGATCATCGCTTCTTGACTTGAACTTCTCCTTCCTTCTGTAGACTGAACGAGGACAGCGGTAAGGGAAAGTGAAGTCCAGTATGTAGAATAAATCCTACTTACTTTATAAACATACGAAGAGTTTGCGTTGCTTGGAGACTCGGCCTCATATCCTACTGAGCTGCGAGTGAGGCAGCCGAACGAGTAAGGCGAAGACCATTCTGTAATGCCTTTCCTTGAGCAGCTAAGGGAAGATTCCTACTACACTGCCTATGGCTTACGGTAGTTTCTATTCCCTTGTTGCCTTCGCCCTCGGCCTTTCCTACCTCTTTGACTTTCAGGTACTTTTTCTTATTATATGTTCAGTACTGCCTTCCGGTTCCTGGGTATAGTAGGAGCCATGTCTCCCGAGAAAGGCCGTCCCTCCTGTACACTCAGTACATATGGCTTGCTGCTTCTAGTCATGAATGAAAAATACAGTAGTTTGAGGTCTAAGAAGAAGTGTACCGGAGGTCAAGTAATTGTATGGCCGTTTAAATGAGCTAGATCGATACTTACTACTACTATGTCCTCGCGGGCGAGAGAGCAGCTTCTCTTACCTCGAAGCCGCGAGCCGCCATCTTCAAGATGTGATCGGGCTCTGTAAGTGCTATGGTGACTTTAGTAGGTTATCTGAAAATGAAAAGAAAAGGCTTCGTTGCGGGGAAACCGGACCCATGATCAAAGGGGACTGCCTATAGAAGCCTGGAGGGAAAGGGGTCCTCCTCCAGAGGAAGGGGGCTGAGGAGCCTTGATCATAGTATATCCCCGGGGAGCTTTGGTCTCCTTCCTTTTTAGAAGGAATCGTATCTAATAGAGGGCTGACCTATTCCAAGTGGAGTTGAATGAGAGAGGATGCGGCTCATATCTCAAATTCCCTCCATCACGTATATTGCATTCGCTCGCTACTAAACCGCGGACGGAAAGCGATGATCTCTATGCGGCCTTGCCCAGGAAAGTCAGCTTCCCCTGCAGCTCCGTCGTTCCCTTTTCCGGGTTTCATTCGATAAGATAAGTAAGTAGGTAAGTGGTTGACCCGGATGGGATCGCTCGTGAGCTCCCAGCGGAAAGACTTGCGTAGTCTGACCCGCAGCGCCATACTAGCTGAAGAAATGGGGGTCGCATAGCTTTGCAATATTCTCAAAATGAAGATGTGGGCGGCCTATACCATTCCAAGAAAGGGTGGAGCCCTACGATATTTGACCGGGCAACCTGTTATAACTGAACTGACTTAGTTCGCGTATCAAATAGTTGGATGAAAGGGGGTAATTACACGAACTTCACGGCTGCTTCCCCGCTCTCGCTAGTTGTCAACTTGAAGCATGCCTTCCCGGCTCCCCGCAGCTCCGAGCTGCTGGAACGAGACTACAAAGCGAATCCGGTGAGAGATCAGGCTTAAGAGAGAAGGTTGTCCCATGCCTTTCTTATGTGAACCTTGAGTCCTCCTCCTACCTCCGAGTGGTGAGTGGTTGCTGGCTGGAAGTTTTTTTTTAATTCGACTGGTAGTGCCAGGTTATTAAAATCACTGATCTCTATGCGTGGCCCTGGGGAGGACAATTTTGGTCTGTTTGAACGCTCCTTTCGTCAGACCCCGAGTGTCGACGCGTCGAATGTGGTCGTTTAAAACGGAGTACTTAACCTCCTGACGCCTCCCCCGCCGGTAAAGTGTCTAAAGACCCTGCAATCTTCATTTAGATTTACCTTCTAATTGCTATAATCCGGTTTGGTTTGACCGGCGACTCTGTTCATAGTCGAGAGATTTTCTAATAGAAATTTAGCCAGGGTGCGCCTGCTCTTTTTTTCCCCGCGGGATCAAATGGTAGATCGATCAGCCGATAAACCACGCGGTTCGAATCCGCATCCCAGGCCGGCAAACTCGGTGAGGAAAGAGATATCTATTATTGCTACTTTCTTATTCTACGTACGAGACATGAGCTGCTTATAGCAACTACCACTGATCGTCCAACCAGGTATACAACCTCTCGCTTGAGCGAACGTCGACGTACTGACGGTTACATAAAAATGCCTGCCTCCCCCTTGCTGTCCGTTCGTTCACCCCCTTCAATTAATAAGTCACTGCATCGGAAGGAAATAGTGAATTCTTTGTATCGGAAACATCTCTGGAATCAAAGCAGGGCATTCGCTTAGATGGAGGAAAGGAAATAGGAGTTTTCCGCGGACGATTACGGCCTCGAACGACCTAAAAACAACAACAAAGTCAAGCACTCGCTCTTCGCGGCGAGGGCTTTGCTCCTTGTCTAAGGAAGCGAGTGCTTGCTTTTGGGGAATATGGAAAAAGAAAATATGAGATTCCTCCCCTTCCAAGTACTTATGAGATTGCTCATAAGTACTTTTTGAGATTGCTCATAAGTACTTTTCAGACTTGAGGGCTTCCTCATAAGTACTTGGAAGGCTATGTATTGGCCTGACGTACAGATCCCTAACCTACGTGGTTCTACAAAGAACTCTCAGCGAAATTGATTTCGTTTTTTTACCTTACCCTATTAGTATATTAATAGTTATTCTATTACTTTGTTTTTTCATGCTCATGAGATGGTTTAGGCCTAAATGTTTACCCTCGAGGCTGTTTCCAAATAATCCCAACCTTTTTCTTTTTGATTTTTTACTACCCTGAAGAGAAGAGGCAGCAAAACGGGTATTTTATAAGCTAGCTCTCACGTATTTAATTCTCACATGGGGGATGTCTAGTTGGTTGTCTTTTTTACATCCTTTTTCTTCCAAAAAGTCCTACGACACAGCCTGCCATCATCTATACAGTAATAGACTTTTAGACTTTAGTAGTCTGGGATATCCTCTTTGTTTCATCGCCGCCAATTCGTGGTTTGCATTCCGTTGCTGTAGTACCTCCGCCGTATGATTAAGCATCCTTTCAGTAATCCCTCTGAGCTTCAAGAAGTTCCCTCGCGTTTTGTTAAGTGATTTCCTCGTCTGGGAATTAGGTCCTCAATGGTTCGTAGGGCAGTAAGAGAGGAGGTAATGGCGGAACTTCAGCTGGCATCGGATGGAGCGGATTAACCTAAATCGGAATGTAACTAAACAGCAATTGAAAGAGGTAGAGCAACTGGAAAAACTAGCCCAACTCGATCAGTAGGATAATCATCCCTATCCTATAATTATCACTCTCTTTTGTCCATACCTTGTGATTGCTCTGCGTATTTCTTTACCCTTTCTCTATTTAAAGTTTAAAGAAAAGGCAAGAAGCTCAACTTTCTCTATTGGTAACTTCCAAGCAATCCAGAGAAAGATGAAAAGGGGAGCAGAGCAGAGAGCAGGCATGGATGAAAGACCTATTATTACTCTTACTTTTTATTAGCTTTTCTTATTCATATAAAGTTTTTAAACAAAATCAATGATCATGAAAAAAGATGATACACAATGATGCGCTTCTTCAAGAGCAAAAGGAGCTCTTAGGATGGGACAACTGTCTTGACACGTGCCGGCTTCTTCTTATTCGTACTGTTCTTTCCCCAACACTATCGAAGAAAGGGGCCCGTACCATTAAGGTAAGCCCGGAAGCAAGGAGGAGAGTGAGAGTCCAATCCTTCGTTTCACACCGGTGCTTGTAAGTTCCTTAAGGTACTACTTTCATTCTTTGGGCTGCTTAGTCTTTATTCTTCCGAGCCGATATAGCTTAGCTAGTCCCGCATGCATTATCAGTAGACAAAACAAGGGGCATTTCAATCGGTCAAGCAAGTCTGTCCTTGTGGACTTCTACCTACGGCCCTCTGTACCCTTCAAACTCAAAAAAGAACGAAATGCCCTTTTGTTGACAGACCATGTGTTGAAAAAGGGGAAAGGCCAATGTGTTATACCCAAAACTACCTTATTACAGGAAAAAAAAAACCCCCTTGACTTAAGCTCGGAAAATGGAAGGAGGAAGGCGGGACCAAGCCCATCAACAGATGCATGAACGGATCGGTCTGTCATCCAGCCAGCCCTTAGAAGTTAAAGAAGGAGAAGGCGAGCCAGAGCCAGGAAGAAGGAAGGCGGCTTTAGACAATCTACCATATGCGACTAATCCCGTCACGTCAACATGAACCGACCTTTCGTATGAATAAAGGGAAGAGAGACGAGGACGCTAGACTTCTCTCTACTCCCCAAATCTCTCTAAGAAAGCTGCAAGCCGAGTTGCTAAAGCCAAGAGGGAAAGTACTCCAACCGAAGGAGAAGGGATGCACCTAACACTAACTGGCCTGATAAAATATGCCAACCATACCTCGCTAACCTCCGCCGATACCGATACCGCAACTCCGTTCGGGCTTCAGCTAAAGGAAAGACCAAAGCTGCCCAACGTTATTTGCTGCTCCATACATCGGCCAATGTGTGGCTCCACCATCTGTCATTTTCTGCTGGTAGGGCAGGGAAGGACATACTGACCGACCTACCGGGAGAAAAGGCTTTCTACGTCCGCTTCTCCAGTCCCGCTAATCCAGAAGTCAGTTCATCTTCCCATCCATCGGGGAAATGGAATGCTTCTTTCTCCGTGCCATCACAGGTGGGTGGTGCTGGCGAAACTCCAACGACTGCTTTTGCTACTGGTGCGGAGGTATATTCGTCTGTGTTTGTGAGTCACCTCGTCTCGATCAGTCTATTTATTCCCTGGTCATTTTGTAGGCACACATCTGAGGTATCCATATAGGGAGGGATCGCCCATACATAGTGCGAATGCCCATTGGCAATGCCGCAAGAGTTCAGGGACGGCCGTAGCTAAATTTCCATTGCTGATCTTACATGTTCCCATGAACAATAAAGAATAAAAGTCTATTCCTTAGACAGAGAGGTGGGATTAACGCGGAATGCGGAACTACAACAACATAGACCAGATGGAATATAGAAAATAGGTTGAAGAGCCTGATCCTGGAGCTGAGCAAGCATGGGCTCGATCCACATCGAGTGGAACTACTATTACGATATCTGTGGAAGGAAGGTTGAACCTTCACCGAATCATAGTTAGGTGGCACCCATTCCGCAGTGGGCGGACGTCGCACTGCTGCTTCAATAGCTGGCGGGTAATAATCAGAAAGTTCATCATCAACCACTCATTTGGAAGCCGCTCATGCAACAACGTTTAAGTCAATCCTGTAGCCCAACTATATAAGTATAGTTGTTGTTGGAAATGCGCCTTTCACACATTACGTATACTAGCTGAGCTTCGTCCCTAATCGTGACTAGTTGTTATTCGTTTCGATCAATTGTCCCCCCAGCCGGCAATGCCTCAGCTTCCAAAAATATAGGAAGTAAGTTCTCTAAAAAAAAAAAACTCATCATTATTCAAAGATAAACGCGCTACTAACTAACTAACTAATAAGGGAAGCTACTTTTCTTCTAAGAAAGGAAGAAAGAAGAAAACAAAAGAAAGAGATCTTCAGTGTCGGGTAGTTTATCTTGTTTCAGTCCGTACAAGAAGAGACTTTCAGGGTTCCCCAAGAAGGGACGGGCAAAGCTGGGACGGACCTATCTATTGGTGGTACTAGTGGAGCGGGAGGGGCTGGATCTCGGTCCCGGAAGCATACCTCACTCATCAGATGAAAGAAGGTAATTCCCAAGACATTCATCGGGCGCACCGCACTAAAGCAAGAAAGAAAGCCGGTTGTAGATGCCGTACCCTCAGATATAAATCGAGTCCCATTTCCAGTTTCCGTTGGAGAAAGAAATAGTCCAGACCCTTTTCCAGTTCCCACGATTGTCAGAAATAGTGGTGCTGATGGGGACGTCCATCAAAGGGTCGAGAGATCACAAGCCGACCAGCCATGAATAGAAAGAGAGTTGATAGCTATTCAAGCATTCCAGTGAAGCAATCCATTAGATACGAAGGAAAGTTCGCGGTGAAAGAGATTTCTGATGCAAAGAAGATGACGGGACTGAACCGCGGTTAGTTGTTCTCTCCGTGACATTATACTACTTAGTAGGAGTTACATTTCATAGTGGAAATAGACAATGGGTATATCATCTAAACTGGAATCCAGTAGTAGCTTAGGCTAGTCGACAAGGGTTAAGTAGCCTGTTGGAGTAATAATATGATACCAATAGGCATAGTAGTTGCGTTTTTTCGGTTGATGGATAACCAGCTTGAATAAGGCAAAAAGGCAGGTCCGTAGGAGGATTGAAAGAAAGATTGATTGGGCTGGGAAGCAGAAAGAAGGAGAGAGCGGTCCGTGTTAGCTCGTGCTAAGCTTACGGGAGACCCACAGTTTGAGTTTTTTAACCGGGAATTCGCTATGCGTGTCCCGGACAATAGTTCAGAAGGGGTATCGACTGTCGCCAGCACGCTTCAGGCTTTGCTTTCATCAGGGAGGCTACCCTCACCTCAAGTCATTCTTCGCACTAGTCCCTCGAAGGCAAGCATAACTGCTGCCGTGCCCACCTCTAGGACAAATGCCAAAACCGAATCTCGTCTTGATCCTCTGATCCAAGGTAGCACCGCACTCAAGTACTTTTACATATCTTTGTCTTCACCTCGAGTGGGAGTAGCTCCACCTACTTGAAGCGAACACAAGCGATCATCCTTCATTGAAACATTTTAGAACATGCTTCCGCACAAGACATGGCAGTCCTGCCACGACTGCATGGCCCCACTTCTACTCGTGGTACCACCTCCGCGCATGTCCAAGCTCAAAATGCACCCTGACAGCAATCGAGCACCAAAGCGCCGATCTTCCTCAAAAGTCCGACACGCCGCATCCTCCATGGCCAACTCGTCAGTCTGACACTGACGGAGCAAACATCTTTCAGAATGCCATTTGACGAGTCTCCCACACTCAGGCACACCTCTGATTGATCTCGAATCGCTCTGATACCACATAGTCTCAGAGGAAAGCGGTCCATTATCTCAGCTCTGAGACTATGGCAGATTTTTCCGAACAAACAAGCCTACGAAGGGGTAGATCCGAGAACGAGAAAGCCTGGTTCATTACCCATACCGTCAGTCATGGTGGACATGCAACTCCTTATAAATGAAAGATTGATCAATCAATGAAGGGGGACGGGGTTGACACTCTTCCCGATCAGAGAGGTGACCCCACTCTGCTTTTGGTAGGGTGCTCACAAAAGGATACCAAGATGCATGCGAGGATCCACTCCCTTTTTCGGTTAGGAGAGAAGAAGAAAGACGATGAAAATAGTCTGAGACCGTGACCTCGTCTCTCAGTCAATCCAGTACGAACTCACTCCCAGGATTTCTGGTCTTTCCGTCCCTGTCACTCGAAAGAATGATTTAGTGAATGCCAAACCCACCTTTGGATGGAGGTTTGGTTGAGCCTCAGGTAGACGTCTGCCGATGTTGGATGGGTACATTGTCGCATTCAATTGGGCGGCAGACCGATAACTAGATCATTTCGATCATGAAAAGCGAGATTCACCAATTAGAACCTCTGCTCATGAGGAGTGAATAGTTTCTGGTTAGAGGATGAAGCAACCTAGATAAGAAGACCCAGGAACCGGAAGGCAGTACTGAACATATAATAAGAAAAAGTACCTGACTCGAGCACTGACTGACCGGAGGGAAGAGTAAAAAGGATATATCTTTCTTGTTTTTTTTAACCGGACTTCAGGCCTTTTCCTCAAAGCGAAAGAATCCATCCTCCCTTGCGAGAGCTGTCAAAAAAAGGCTGATCCTGGGTCTGACTGACGGAAGGAGGAAGTCAAGTCGGACAGAAAAGATGGGTTTGACCAATCATTGGTGGAAAAACCGTCTGTTGCATTAGAGAAAGGATGGATCGCCTGAGACAAGATCTTCGCCCAGCAGAAGTCTCATCCTCCTAGGCCTCAAAGGCATCGCTCAAGAAAACAAGATATTCAGGATATCCTGTTGGATTGTGAGCTGAGGGGTCTTTTTTATTTTTCATTTTCCGACTCCCAAGGGAAGCACAAGTTGAAGCAGCTGCTGCAAGCACAGGTAGCGGATGAGTCCATCAGTTCCATCCTTCTTCTCGTTAAGGTGCTGAGCCTATTGTGTAAAACCATCATCTAACCCTAGTCGTCGAAAGCGAGAGTCATTAGTTCTCAAGTGGCCTTGCCTCTCCTCAATGAAAGTGAGCAGCGGTTCCTATGGTCAGGTCGGGTAAAGCAAGTCAGGGCCAGCCCTAAAAGCATGTCGAAAATAGGGGTTGTTGTTCATGAATGAGTTGTCATGCAGCCCCTTCCATTCATAGTGCAAGACTGGGATCATGATTTTCCATCTCAAAACGTGCCGGGTGCCCGCGTCAAACAAAGGCCCCTAGTTGCTTAGAGTCAGTGGTAAATTGCCGAATCCGCTTGCCTTCATCAGCACAAATCAAAAGAAGGAGATGCTGTTCTCCTGACAACAGTGGAATCGTGTGGCCTAGTTCCGAAAGAAGATGGCATCTCAGCCGCGCGGAAGGTCTGTCACCGATTTGTCATGTGAGTTTGTGACGATCTCTCCCTTTCCCTAAAGGGGCTTCCCCGTAAAGTAAAAAAAAGAAAAAATGAAAACTAATATAAAAAAAATTGACTTCAATTTTGGACGAAGGTTATTTCTAAATGATAGATGATATAACTTCCCATTCGCTCCGCTCACCAAGAGCGGGACGGCACATTTAATAAGACTCTTTTCTTTCTTTCGACGCCGAGAATCATTTATGTGTCGAGGTCGAACCTCTCGTGAACCAGGCATACCACTTCCCAATCTTATGTTTCACTTTCTTCTATTATTCTATTTCTAATTCTGGACGAGTAGATCCAATATGTGTTATGTCTACTCAATTACCTCTCCCTCTCGACACGAGAAAGCTTGAGTTTTGTTCCCAGCGTTGAGTGATTGATGTCATACCAGTAGCCCTTCTTCCAACAAAGGTTATTCTGCCTGCGGGTTCTGGAACAACTCCTTCTATAGCTGCTGATTCGTGATCTCGACAAATCTTTTTCGAAAGGCTAGCAGCTGAGTCTGTAACCTATCTCAAAGAGAAGGCTTTGAATGTTATATGACTCCATCAAGAAAGTGGGGTGGGATAGCGCTTTCATCCTAGCTACGATCTTTCTGCGTAGGCCTTTCTTCTCTTAAGCGAGATCAGATCAGGAAAAACCTCTACGCCTTTCGCCCTGAGCTAAATCATTTCCCTTGCGCCTGCTTCCTTAAAAGCTGAAACTTATTCGTGAACAACTCCTTCTTCCTCCCCTCGACCTATTGAAGTTGCCTACCCGAGGCTCACTCGCTGCCCTAAGCCCTACAGTTCCAAAGCTTACCGCCTAATCTTAATCTATTGCCCTGCCTCCAAGAGAAGAAATGGCACCAACCGATTCAATGGCAGCTAGTTCCAGGGAAGCTGCTTCAATGGAAGTTGGATTGCCTAGTCGCTTTTGAGTTCAATTTTCACTAGTTTCCAAGGCTTGATTGCCCCTGGGCTTGGGCTAACTTGAATCAGTTTACTTGACTTCTATTCTATTTTAAACTACTCCTCATCCGAGGTGGAATGCTTTTCTGCTGTTCAAAGAAATGCTTACCTTTCGTTTGGTCTGGGCTCGATCCCAATAGCCTGAGTTCTGTTCTTTACCGTTTTCCTGCCATTCCTTCTTATTGATGCACAGTGAAAGCTCCATCCCTTTCAGACTTTGTCTCATCCCTAGGAAAGACAAATGCCAGTCTCAGGTCAACTAATCCTAGTCAGACTGAGCAGCGGATTCTATGGCATCGGACGCAGAGGCATTCATTTTCTCACAATCATCTGACGTAGCACCTTGATTTGCTACGGGATATGACCTAAAAAAAAAAGCATTTACCTGTGGCCTGCTTCCTTAAAAGAGCTTCTTCTTCCTCCCCCAGGAAGATGGGCATAATCATCTTCCTTTCATTTTAAGGCGCCTATCGACTACGCTTGCCGGGTGTTCACCCCTACCTTCTATTCTAGTTGCCCCTCCTCTAGTTAGTGACTTCGCCCCCTTTCCAGAAGACCGAGAATCAGGAGCTACTTTAGACCAAGCCAATGCCAATCTCGCTGAAACTACAAGCCAAGGAAAGACTACCAGCTGATTCAGCTTGAGCAATTCTTGGCTAAACAAGAGAAATGGCATCTTTCCTAAGCTAAGTCAGACCGCTAGCGCTTTCTAACCGGACGACTTGTTGGCTCGGGTTCCTTCTTTCCCTTTCAAGTGAAGACGTTAGCAAGAACAGCTGATGAAAGGAGTCGTGAACAGGAAAAGCTAAGACCGGTTATGCCGAGAGGAAAGAAGGAGGTCTTTCTCGCCTTGGCCTTTTGCCTGTGAAATGAATGAATTGCTTTTCCCTCACTCCTTGAACAAGAGTTTACAGCTGACCCAGAGCTAGCCACACCTCCGAAAGACTCCATCACTTGACACTTTCTTATTCACACCGAAGAGCTAGTGCGCAACTAGTGCCCAATGAAGACCCGCATCGAGAAGGCGAAAGAGAGAAGCCAGGAAAGCCTTATCTCTATCTCTTCCTGACAAGGAGTCCGTTCATGGTATAAAAAGTCCTATTCTTTCAGAGCCAATCCCAGGGAAGCTTCAATTGGTCTTTTCGAGACGAGACTTCTTCCTCTTAGGGGAGAAGAAAGACAAGAAAGAGGAGACTCTTTCAACAAGGCTACGAGTTCTGGCATATTCTTATATGTCACTTCGCACAACCTATTTGAAAACAAATTAGAAAATCATGACGGGTTTATTGGCATAACTGCCATTTCCGCCTATAGAGCCCATGAAAATCATGCATTCTTTCAAAGATTTTCTCGAGCACCTTCGTTGTGACATCAAAATGGTGACATTTTTGCGTTTTCTCGGGAATTTTCGTTGTCACTGACTTTTCACTGGCATTTTGTCGTGACATTTTTCATTTTCCCCGTCTTTTTGGCAGCAATCCGATTCTATTCCTAAATGACATCAAAATCCTGCTCTCATTTCATTTTACCCGTCTTCAAGGCATTCTGTTGATTCACTGTGCCATCTTCCTTATACTATTGATTAACCGCAGACAAGACCGGTAATTCATCTGCAGCCCAGACCTGCTACTCCTGTAAGCAAGGTTCGCAAGACAGTTTGTCCAACCTATTCTTCCTAAGACCCCCTTTCTACTACTACTATTTTAGGGATCACAGGCCCTAGCGTTATTCCTAAAAGCTCCCCTTTTTGCATAGGAAAGAATTGGGCATTGCCTTTTCGATAGCACAAGTACAGGTCTGGTGCGCATAACTGATACCTGCCATCCATACTCGGAGAAAGGGACCGGAAGAGCCTATTTATTCTATGTCCGTGGGTATCTTCTACTCCCCGAAAGAAGTTAGGACAGCCAAATCCCCTCTTTAAGGCACCTAGGATTAGTACTATCGGCCATTACCGGTGGATGCGGCATATCTAGGACTTTTTTACAAAAGAAAAGAAGGATATCTAAACCTTTTCGATGCCATCTCTTCCGAAAGAGGTTATTATGGGCATCTTCGATGAGAAGTCGAAAGCGCTAAGATAGGAAATGCTAAAGATGAATCCTCCTCGTGTGCGTGGCTAGCTGAACTATTGATCCTTCCTCTAGAGTAGCAGATTCTCTAAGACATTTGGCATGAGACAGACGCTTCTAAGGAAATGAGTCTGAGCCTTCCTTCTTCAAATTCATTTTTTTCAATTAAATGGCACTATTGGAAATTCAGGTCGAATAATCGGCTTCTTGCACAACCTAGTCTGTCACAACCCCTGCGCCAGAGGGCATTCGATGCATCAATGCCATTCGTACCAGTTCTTGCTAACATCGGATTTGCGGCATCAATGCACCTACTCCTCTCTGCATCAATCCGATTTCTCCCTCTATTAGTCCCTCCAGGAAACGGAGATTCGATAGCATAACGAGCAGCGAAAAAGGCGAAAACAGTAAGAGCTCCTTCTGTGGCAGTCAAAATCGTGGGTTGAATTACTATTGATTCAATTGCGACAAGAGCGCATTCGATAGCATCCTCTTCTGGGCATAACGATCGATTCCTAAGACCCTCTTATGTGCTACGTCCTACTCCTACTGCAGATAGATGCCGACCCGCTTGACTGCTTGACTTTGACTGATTTTCTTTCTTATATTATTGTTGAGACAGGAAATCAGTCCCTAAGCTGCCTAATTCCTTATCCTCCGTATAGTCAAGGGCGTCTTCTCTGTATTCTCTCCCTCACAGCTCCTTCTCTGTGCGCACCGGTAATTCCTTCACAGTTCAAACTCCCTTCGACTGCTAACTCTTAGCAATATCCTTTATTATATACTTGCTGTTCAGTTCCAAGCCTTAGGGCAATGATAAGATAAAGAACCGCTCCGTCTATGTGCAATGCAATCAGTTCCTTGGCTTATAGAGGTCAATCAGTCAGACATGCCATGTTCAGTCTAATTGCCCTATAGGTCTTACAGACTAACTATTCCTAGTGTCAGAGCTAATCGAATGGGGATACCTTTAATAGTAAAGATCTTGCCCCTATGTCAGTTGGATTCGTGAAAAGAGAACAGCTCCTTCTTTGCATCAGTTACCTTGGTAGTTTGCCTGTAAATTCCATTTATCTCCGCTTGGGAATACTTCTTTCTATTGGCTATATATCTGTAGTCAGAATGCCAGTTCAAGCTATCTTCTCTTCTTGGCGAATAGCTTTGGTCTCAAAAACTCGCCTTGTAGCTCGATTTTGAGGAATTTCGCTAATCTTTTATCAGTGATTGAATTACCGAGGGAATTACTGAACGAAGTTCAGTCATTTCCGAGGGGAATGGAGGAATTACCGAAGGTCAAACATCAATGTAGGCCCTGATCTCGATATGCTGCGGCATAAACATATTATGAATATGAATCGCCTGGCACTGGGTAAACTGCGTAAGGTGGGCTGGTTCGGATGAAACTTGACTTATTTCTGAAGCCTCCGCCCATGATGCCTATGCTTACTTTGCTGCCCTGCCTCTATCTGCCGTTACGGGTCCTGCTTGCTCACAGCCATCCCTGCCCCAACTCTTGGTTGGGAGCTACTTTCCATAGCATTCTAAAATAGGTTGAACCGATCTCCTTATAGTCTTGAATGTTCCCTTATTAAGGCACCGCATCAAGTCTCACTTCATTCATATTTGAAATACGTATTTCTGAATACCCTTTTTATGCTAGTTGTTGTTTAAGGTTTCATAAAACTCGAATGAATATGTGATAAAGCGAAGACACCATATAGGAAGTTGCGAAGCACCGTAACCCGGTAGAGGAGACCAACGGTAGAGGGTAGGGTAAAAGCTTTTCTTTCATAGGAGAGGTGGGATGTAGCCCCATAGTACCCCGTTATCACAGTGCAGACATAACAGGGAAGGAATCCAGTTGAAGTGAAGCTATCCTGCATTTCCAGCTCTTTCAATTAGCATCCGCTCCTCAACACCAACTTGATGAGGGGCTTCATAATAAGTGTGTGACATATGTCAATCCTTGATTCCTGCCTTGAATCCCTTTTCTTATTGGAGGGTGTCAGACCTTTGCCGGATATTTTTCTTGCATCCCTGTGTGTGAATGAATACTTGATCTCGGGTACAGGCAATAGGGAAAAAGATAACCGTATTGTATTGAATCTCCCCATAACATAAACATAAAGAAGGCTCCTTCAACGTATCATTCCCGTCGGTACAAAAAATATGGGATAGGAAAACAACTGGAAAGACGGAAGCCCAAAAACCCATACGCCCCATTGGCAGGCGTATTTCCTTATCTAAGAAACCTTTCCATTCCCGGATTGGCTTCCAAGCTTTCATCCCTATTCTTTTCGGGTATTGGAAATAGGTACGTAGGCACTGAAAACTATAGGGCTTTCTCTTTCCCTATGAAAGAGGAGGGTTCCTCAATAGGAACTGAACTGAAAGCTTTCTTAACGGGAACTTACCCAACCCGTAGTGAACTTGAGGATCATACCTTCCTTCCGAACCTAGTCCCTACCATATGACTTGATGACAGGACACCTCGCTATTGGATTGAGGAAGAGGTGCGAAGCGGAGAGCTACATTCCATTATGCGAGTAAAGCGTAATACGATAATAGAGTATAAATAGAGCTACATACCTGGAGTTTCTTTGAGGGGAGTCCAATAATAGCTGGCTAGGGGAAAGGCAAGCGTTGTAAAACACATGCGGGGTTGGAGAAGAAATGTTGGTTGGTGCTGATCTAGCTTATCTTTCCTTCACTCTACTTACTAATCTAATCCATTCCCGGCCTCTTCAAATGGACTAGAAAGGATGAAAGAGTGGGAAGCAATACAAGATGGCGTACTCACTCTTGGAAACGAGGAACTTTCACAACAACTGGTCTCTTAAGGGTTCTTGAACATGCACAAAGCTTTGACAACCAAAAACTCTTTTTTGAAAGTCAAAAGGTTTCTCTCATGTAAGAACCTCAATCGGGGTTTTCTCATTAGTGACAGAGTGTCCTATTCGATTCCCAAGAGCGCATTCTGCCTTCAAACCTGAAAACAGCGTATTCTCTAAGAGTAAGAGCTGATTCAATAGCTGCCTATTCTTCCTAAGAAGGCATTCTTGCAGCAACAGGGCATTCGAGAACAGTAAGAGCTGATTCGACGGGATGCTTATTCGAGCGTTGTAAGCCCTTCGAGAGGAAGATGAATGTCAATGTGCCATTTTCTTCTTTCCTCGGGAGACTATTGGCTTACTCTTCTTTTCCTTCGGCGAGGATACCCTTGTTCCAATCGTTTGAGGAAAGTCGGCATTCTTAGTTGAAAGGAAAGGACTTCTACCATGAACAATTGGCCTCTTTGCCTTGGGGCAATCAGTTCCTTGGCTTACTAATGACCACTTCGAGAAGAACCTATTAGAAACCAGTCTAATGCCACATCTGACTCAACAGCTCCTTCTTCCTTTTCTTCTGAATGTGCAAAAGCCCTTCTTATATATGCAACCACTTCTCTTCCTGGAGAAAGTAGCCCAAGTAAGGCAGCAAGAGGAAGAAGAGGCTCGTCCATTAAGTCAGTTGCTTTCACTAGCAGCCTTTATCCTTGCCCCTATGTACTTGTAGGCTAAAATGGGAGTTCAAGAGATGAGGCTATCCTTAAAGGATAGAAAGGTTTTTTCCTCCAGCAAGGGAGATGACTTCTTCCTTTCCCTTGTTAGAGCAAATAACAAGCGCTTTTATTCGACGCCCGTAGAGTACTCGTAAAGACCTGAAAACCACGTTTTTCTTTTTGAGAAATAGATTTCTAGACCTCGCCTCGATGTTGGAGCTAGGGCTGGCCTCTCCGGCCTACGGTGGGGTTAGAATGAGTGGATAAATCAACCAGCAAGATCTTTCTAGGCTTAAGCATTCAAACAAAGGAATAAGGCGCATTGAGCGAAGTAACCGCGGGTTTTGCTCTATCCTATGAAAGGAAGGGCTGGGGATAGCTTTAGGAAGCAGATACGGGATTAGACAGAGGAGCCCTTGATCCTCTTTGATTAACCAAACACCCTACCACCCACGAATACTTGTGATTGTTACGGGCGCGGAAAACAGTTCTTTGTTGATTTAGGGTGATTTTCGCACTTAGTCTAAGACTAAAAACCTTTGAAACGACTAGGAGTCGTAGTGTTCCTATCTTTCTCCCTATTGAAAAAGGGGAGATGCATAATAGGTTGTTTAGAAAAAATGAATTGGTCCAATACGCGTAGTAGCATTCTTTTTTGGGCTGTAATTGTCGCTCTTGATCCTACAGCTTCTTGAGAGTCAGATCTAGTTCCCCCTTTCATTGGGGGACAATGTAACGATGTTTTCCTAGGATTACTGAGGAAAGGTTTGGGGGGATGGTGCACCTTAACGAACCATGTCTCTCGGAAAAGCTTTCGACCACTGAACTTCTCGGAGAGGTATGGTTTGAGTCCTGGTGCGGAACTCTGTTCTCGAAAACCTTTGCCGGGATTGATATGAGACTACGGTTCAAAGTTTCCGAACGAACTAGCTAGATCTGGATCTGCTGAACCTGAGGCATAAGGAAAGAAGCAAGCTTGGGTGCTTTATTTCTTTTTGCTTGTAGCATGATATGTAGTACAGTCGGCTGAACACAAACCCAATCGAAGTGAAACTCCCCTTTCCTTCGAAAGGTAGGAGCTAAAATCCGGCTCGGTTGGGGTAGACCCAGGGGAAGAGCTGTGCACAAAGGTTTGAACCATGGGCGGGGCGAACAACAACAGGAGAGCACTCGGTGTAGGTCTTTCCTTGATCCTAATAAAGGCTCAGTGGCTCAATTAGGCTTGGGAGCAGGGCTGTACGCAAAGGCACAGGGCTATATTTGGGTTATTGAACAGGCTCGCGCTTCGGTTAGGCTTGGCTCTCAGCTCGTTTGATTAGGCTCGGGGAAGGATTCCTCTATGAACGGGATGAGAGATCCGGCATAACCACTCACGAAAGCTTCAATCATCTTTGCAGACAAAAGCCAGTTGTCCTTTATAAATCCTTAATAGTAGATCCAATTCCAGCATCATGTAGAACTAAGATCCCAAGTACTGACTACCGGAGAAAACCTTTTTGCCAAAGAGAGACCATAGGGAGGACGGCTTCCCTACTTCCTATGGCGTCCAATTTGTCTACTGAATATCCAGCGACTCTTCTTCTATCCAGTTTTTCCATTCGCTGCAGCCCAAGTCGGAGAAGCAAGAGATGGAACTACTATTAGTATTGGCGGACCATGATTTTATTATGCAACTCAGACATAAACGGTCCGGCATGGATCTTATTCGTCGTTTGGACTAAGATTCTACGGTTTCAGGTAATGAAATTTCTGGTTGTTGAAGGCCTCCATTATACCGGAACCTTCTTTCTGCCCTTGCGAGGGTAGCTTCCTCTATCGGTCTTAACGCAAGAGCCTTTTCCGTCGTGTAGTAGCAGATATGTTTAGCATACAGAATTTGCTTGAGAACAAAGATTCTGCTCGCTACGAAAACATATTTTCATTTTCAAAGGCATTTTTTTTTTCGAAAAACCGGGAGAGCGCCTTTCAAACTCCTTTTGAAGGAAGTCGCTGAATCTCGATCTTTATCCGACGAAATCTTCGGTACGTGTTAACTTGGTTGGATCTTTTAATGATGACAAGCAGAATGAATGCGACTTTAGAGAATTTCCTATGACAGGTGCTTCTTTTGGTCGATGATTCTTTTCCCATCCTTATGTTAACTTTCCTACGGTCGAACTTTCCTCCTGTTGATATACACTTTATTCTAAGGCAACCCTCTCGATGACCTTCAGCCTTCGTACTCGCGGGTTTCTGAACGTGAACAATTTGCATTGCCTATTGAATAGCCTCTCTTCCTGACTTTCCCTGCGTAGTGCTCCTAGCGAACGAACGGGGAAAGCTTATCCGTCACTCGCATTCGCCTAATCGAGCAGAACGCCACTCGGCGATCATCCTACAACTAGTCCCGCCTAGTGTTATAGTGTCGAACACACATTGTTATAGGTTTTGTTTGTTGTCCTGACGACGGTTGTCAAAGACCGGATCTTTGCACTTCGCGACCCTATCCGAGTATGTGCTTAGTGCAAGGCCTCATAGAAGAATTCAGTAATGTATCCATACGAGCTCCGGCCCTCAGCAGCTCGAATGCAAAATCAACTTGTTCATTTATGTTACCTCTTGTGGACCCGAAGACTTTCACCTTTCATAGATCTGGGAAAAGCGGTGACGGGAAGTGAGGTTTCAACTGGGCACGCGCGATACGTCATAAAAAAAAGAAAAGGGAAAGAAGAGGAGTGTGAGCAGGGAACAATGGACACCCCGCCTGGGAAACAAACAGTAGAGTGAGGCGAAAGACCTAAGGCAACTCGATCATATCGATCGCGGTCTCTCGAGATTGGGTGGGTGTGAAGTCTACCGTACTTGCTACCATCAGACTTTAGTTGGAAAAACCAACGCAGCGTATTTCTCTGAAAGTCTCCTTGATCTTTTCGGGAGCAGAGCAGAAAATGAATGGAAATTCCAATGATTGAAGAGTTATTCAGGAGATTAGACAACTATTTCATTTTTGAGGAAATACTAAGTGATAAAATAGACTATCTTCAAAATCTTCAGGAAATAGGAAGAATGAGTGCTGAAATGAGGATCAAGGACGGCAACGGCGGCAGCCCACTTGAGCAATTTTCCATTCACCCATTAATTCTTCTGAAGATAGGCAACTTTGATTTCTCATTCACAAATCCATCCTTGTCTATGCTGCTAACTCTCGGTTTGGTCCTACTTCTGATTTTTGTTGTTACGAAAAAGGGAGGGGGAAAGTCAGTGCCAAATGCTTGGCAATCCTTGGTAGAGCTTATTCATGATTTCGTGCCGAACCTGGTAAACGAACAAATAGGTGGTCTTTCCGGAAATGTTAAACAAAAGTTTTCCCCTCGCATCTCGGTCACTTTTACTTTTTTGTTATTTCGTAATCCCCAGGGTATGATACCCTTTAGCTTCACAGTGACAAGTCATTTTCTCATTACTTTGGCTCTCTCATTTTCTATTTTTATAGGCATTACGATCGTTGGATTTCAAAGACATGGGCTTCATTTTTTTAGCTTCTCATTACCTGCAGGAGTCCCACTGCCGTTAGCACCTTTTTTAGTACTCCTTGAGCTAATCCCTCATTGTTTTCGTGCATTAAGCTCAGGAATACGTTTATTTGCTAATATGATGGCCGGTCATAGTTCAGTAAAGATTTTAAGTGGGTCTGCTTGGACTATGCTATTGTTGAATAATATTTTTTATTTCATAGGGGATCCTGGTCCTTTATTTATAGTTCTTGCATTAACCGGTCTGGAATTAGGTGTAGCTATATCACAAGCTCATGTTTCTACGATCTTAATCTGTATTTACTTGAATGATGCTATAAATCTCCATCAAAAAAGTAATTTCATAATTGAATAAAAACGAGGAGCCGAAGATGATAGGGGGCTACAGCTACGCTTTTGCAGCACGGAACATGGTTCCGGGTACTAAAGATATTGCTTCAACACTCGTTCTTTAACTCGCTCGTTCGCAGCACAATCTGAGATTGCCTTTCTTTAATGATGCTATGCTTTCGCTCCTCCCCTGTCAGCCTAGGCGACTACTCACCTGACCGCTAGCGGTAACCACCAACTGCATAAATAATAGGATAAAGGAAGTCTTTCGACCCCGGTCCGTTCTGCTCTTTGGGAACTCGCTTCTTCTGTTGATGAACGAGCTAGCTATCGATTGATGAACGTTTCTGAACGAGCTCTTGTCTTCCCAGGTCCATGGTACCGTAATTAGCCTCTTTCGTCGACTCTTTTGAATGGTACTAATCCCCTTTCTGGTCCTACGGCTAAGAATCCTTATAGCCCTCTCGTAAACCCTGCATAAAAAAAGGAAAGAGTCAACCGCACCCTATACCCCAAACGTCAATGATAATATGACGGCCAACCTTTAGTATAGTATTGTATTGGTTTCAAAATCCCAAGTCAGCGAGAAGGAAGTAAATATAAAGAATTCCAGCTGCTCGTACCAAGAAATGCCGCATTTGTGTTAAGGCGGTGGGGCTAGAACACAAGTGAGGCCTCTTTTCGGTTTGGTTTTCGTTTTTTGAGTTAAGGCTTTAGATGTAACTTTGACTTCCCCTGAGCGCATAGTGATAGGTACCGCATCTTTCCCTGTGTCTGAGGACATTGAGATTACTGCTCCGGTTCTTGCACCGTCTGGGAGCAAAGATGATGTGAATGCCACAGCTGTTGCGACAGAGGTGGTTTGCGAAGGAGTGTCTGCCGGGATAGTGTCAACTGTGAGTGAGCCGCCACTTATAAAAGAGGCAGCCGCAGGATCGACTACAGTGTTGCCGGTGCCAAAAGCTTCCAGCCGTCCTTTGTTGACAGCTTTAATTGGTTGGGGGCGGCTACGTTGACAGAGACTCCTTCACTTGTAGCGACTCAACATGCACTGGAGCTGCCATGTCGGTTCGGAGGCTAAAAGCTTTAGTTAGCCATAGCAAGACCAAAGGAAGGGAGTGACTCGACCATAGGGCTTTAGTGCTCGGTAGACAGGTAGAGGTGTTGAGGAGAGTGACATACCTGGAACTTTAGGTTGAGAGGAGGCCGAAGGAAACGAGCGTGGAATACTTGGAACGAGAGAGAATAACGAGCTACATCCCAGGTTCTGTCAAAGCAGACTGTTTCACTCCTTCCGCGAGAGGCCTCCTGAGTATTGATCTTCGACTCCATCCCTAGAAACATAGTGTTCTTTTTTCACTTCCACTTCTACTTCTTGAATTGACCTAGCCTGTTGTCTTGCTAGTGGACTCTTGAACTGAGTGATGAAATCAAGTTGACGATTGTGTCGGTGGTATGTGAGTAGAGCAGCTAGCCTTGAGCAGGGTTCAGAGAGTTCTAACAATCATTGATCGCGTAAGCCGAGCTGGGAATTCAAATATCGGTTTTCCAGATGGGCAGGTAAGGAAGCAGATGAGGGGATCTTGTTTTCTAAGGTTGGTCCTCGAAAGAAAAAAGATAATTCTCAAGCTTTTCCTCCGAAAAAAGTAAATACGGCCGTGCTCGAAGAGTGATGAGTGCCTTGAAGGGCGTAATTCGAAGATCAGGTGAATAAGTTTCGTACTCAATTGTAGAAGCGTGAAATGCACCTGATCAAGTACAAAATTCGACTTCCACGCGGATAATCTTGCATTCACCTTATCTAATCTAATGTTATGTTTCCTGGAATGTAGTTTTATCAATGCGACCATGCAGTAGGGGAGTGCCAAGGTCTTTCCCCAAGTTGTTAACCAGACCGAAGCCACACACATCCCGTCTTTCCCTTGCTTGACGCTTTTCCAGATTTGGGGAGACATAAATCTTTGATTGTGAGGGATTTTTCGACCACAGAAAGAAAATCATTTTTGAGCTCCATAAGCATAAGGGCCTTCATCTGAGTTACTGTTGCCTTGCCAAAAAGTTTAAGGGCGGAGCAAAGAAAATATGAGAGACACTAGGCCCGTTCCTTGCCATCTTGACAGGATTCCACTTCTTGTAGGTAACAGCTAGGTTGAAGGTTGATTAGCTAAAAGTGCCGGGTGATATAGGATCACCTTGGCGCAACCCGCGAGAGGAAGAAAGTCCGTGTGCTCACCATTCCATAATACACCAGGAGAATACATCTCGCCCCTACTATGTAAAAATTGCATGTGGTCTGCAAAAGCAATTAATTCACAAGACATTGTTGGAAACAAGGGAATGTATTTTCCTCATCTTCCCTGACTTCTTCTAAGCACTCTATAGTTCGTTCTCCCGAGATAGGCTTGGGTCACCTTCTAGTAAGAGAAGAAGTGCCGGCTCCTCTTCTTGGCTTGGGTGAGAACTACCTTCTAGTAAGAGAACGAGTGCCGGCTCCTAGGATCAAAATGAGGGACTTTCGTCTTTCTCCGAATCCTTATTTCTCTATCCATGATCCTGTATTCTATTCTCTATTCTCTTCTACCCCTACAGGAGTCTTAGCAGAAATGTGGAATGTTCTTTTACCTTGTAAATGCGTCGGATGTAGCATTTGGTGGGCTTCTCTTCCAGAGCTTAGTCAGACGATAAGTCAACCCTCGGCAGGCACCCTCACAAAGGACTGCCTGCCTACTTCTCTACTCGCTTCATATTACTACATTCTGGAGGAATACATGACGAAGTCAACTACCCCTCACGTATAATAATAATATACGACATTCCATAGTGGTACTCTCAGAAGGGAAAGAGGTAACCATTTGAAAAAAGAAAGCAAGCATACATTCCTCAACTACTGATCTATCTGTTTATGAGTGGAATCGATTGGATGCCCGTTTACGATGCTTATCTCGAAAAGACCAGGGCAATGGCATTCTTTCAAAAGCATAGCTGCTAAAAGCCCTTTCTCCAGGAGAAAGGAAAGAGAAACCACTATATGTAGGTTACACGAGAAGTTCTTGTATACCATACTTGTGTCGCCTCACAAACTCCCTTTCAGGGTCAATACCAAGAGAATAAGAAGAGTAGGAATGATAGGTCAGTGCCCCAGTTCTTCCATTCCCAAGTCAGCTAATGAAGGTTCGGCTCGCCTGTCTTTGAGAAGGGCTCTTCCTAAGTAGGAAATTTCTTATAGAAAGCTCGCGGTTGCACCTTGTCTAGGAGGTGAGGCTTTCCTACCATGAGGGATGGCTGCGTTCCTTGAAAAGACCAAGTCAGCCATAGTGGACAGGAGAAGCTGCTCAGTTTGATAGCCCTAGTGTATGCACTCAAGCAGAGTAGACGGCACACGTCACCAAGCATACCGCCAGAGGTTAAGGGTTCATCAGCGAATTACGTTAGGCCCATTTCCTAGCCTAGTTTTAAGCAGAGCAGCACCATCCTAGTCCAGAGCAGTACCTGTCCCTATGGGCTCGAGGCAAGACAAGCAGCCCGCTTCGCTTCCTTCGTCTCATTACAGGGAAGGATAGGACCTCGGTCGGCTAAGCCCCTTGATCGGTTCCAAGGGTGAGGAAGAATGAATTAAATCTTTTGATTTCCTTCGAGAACTCAAAACGAGTGGGATTCGACTTGCCTTCCCTACCTCTGTGGATGGTATGCCGGGGATGGTAGGCTTTCGGATAGGATGGTTTGGATGGTATGGTTTTCGTGGCAGTAAGAGTTGGGGGTTAGCTCACAAGGTAGCTCAGTCCCCCGAGGGGATCAATCAACAAGAAAGTCATGAAAGAGAGAGGTGCTATTCCCTTAGCTAGCTTGGACTAGGAAAAAGGAATTGTCTCTAGAACCCTTGGTTGGGCTAGGAACCCGGGAAAGGAGAATGTGAAAAGCGATACGATAAGAGAACAGGTCTTTTCGGATAAGCTGTTGCCGCTCTTCTGTTAGAGCTCTTTAGTCCCATCCCTACCAAAGAGGATCTCCCTTTAAAAGGGAGCGAGTGACTCTCGTCTCGGTGTTCTCGAAAGGGAATTCTTTGACCCGCGGGTGCAAATCGGTAGCTGTTAAACTAGCTCTGGCTTGATGACTGCTTTACTTTTAGCTTTTTCTTGGGGCATAGAAGGAGTTGATCCTGGTCGAGGTAAATGGATTTAGGAATTCATACCCTAGGGAAAAGGCAAGGAACTTTCAAATCGTCTGCTAACAAAACAATAAGTCTTTGAAAAGCGGTCTTTACCTATTGAAGTGAAGGATTAAGTGCGAAAGCACTTTGCTTTGAATCACGCAGTTAGGACCAATCCGATGTGATCTTAGAGCTATTGACCCTACCCAACTAACTCTCTCTAAGTAAGAGCTCGCCCTTACTTAGTCTTCTCGAACTCGAGAGGGATAAGAGAAAAGAAAAGGTCAGTGCTTCTCCTGTGAGCGACTCCGAAGTGGGCTGCTTTCCAGGGCTATAATTTCCCTGCTTCGACGTGAGATTGGCTTAGCTTGGTCTTTCTGTGTGGGACGATGCCAGGGAATGCGTCGAGGGTAAACCTTGATATCGAATAACCTTTCGAGCCTTCCCCAATGGATCTCTATCCTCCTTTGAAACCAATAGAAGTTCACTGACCATCCCTGTAAAACATAACCCAAGGTAGGATCGAGAGGAGAAGAATAGGACTCTTGCTAGTATCATAACCTCTCGATGGGAGAATGAAACCATTAGTGGAAAGATCTGTTGTTCGATCTGCATTAGGAGGGGGCGATGAAACCAATATAGTCTCGTTAATCCTCCTGGCCTTTCGAATGAAACACATGTTATGAAATATCCGGGCCGGGTCCTGGGTCCAACAGCCGGATCGATTACGAGTCATCTCCTAGCCTTATTTTCCTTTTTAGTCGGGTGGTTCAAACTAAATGAAAGAGAGGTCGAACAACTTCTTCTATTGAATGGGCATCTGGTTCCTGGGCTAAAGCCCTAACAGCCTATTGATCGGGAAAGGAAGTTCCAATGAAAGCGTTTCAAAGGTTATACATTAGCGATTGATCGACCGGAGTGCTTTAAATAATAATAATATAAGCCCTCGATCGAGTCACTGGGGAGCGGGGGAAGGCCTTCATGGAGGTTATCAGAGGAGTTGTTAGAGGTTTTTTCCGGGTCGACATTCGAATGAAAGTAGGGGCTGGGCTGTCAGGTAATGGAGTGGAGCGGTCGATCAAGAAGGAAGCTATAATGAGTGGGAGATTTATTCGGAGGATAGAGAATTTAGTTGGAAGGCAGTTTAGTCTTTACCCTCACTGATTGACTCCTCAGGGAAATGTCGAATAGTAGAGAGAGCAGAAGGGGCAGCTGAGATTCTTTCTTCAGCGGCGGATGGAGAGGTGGGAATCGAGCATTACTGGCAGTAAAGGCGCTCTCGGAGTATCACCATGATTTGGTTGGGGTAAGGAGATCAATAGCTATGTGCTATGGAAGCGGGGAGGAACTGATTGTATAATATATTATAATATAAAATACTTATAATATATTATAATATAAAATAAGTATTTTAGTAGTTTAGATTAGTTGGCCTGCTGAAGACACACCGAATCGAAAAACGGATGGTTTAATAGTTGCACATTCGCTTACTGACTGATCCAGTGCCGGGAAGGAGAACCCTATTTGATACTAAGGCTCAAGCACTAAAAAAGTGTGCCTTTTTTAGCTATTGTTTTGTGATGTGATGATAGATATCACATTACCTATTAGATAACGAAACAAACAGGTTTTTTTCCACTACGTCAGACTGTTTCCTATAACCAACCTAATTCCTGTAACCAAACCGACTACTAAAACAAGTACCTTTTCTAGTACCAGCACGGGGAGAACCTGTACCTCAAACTAGTTCCTATTACCTGGCTAAAGCCCTAATATCCCGTTACTGTACGGGAGCGGAAGCGAGAAAAGAAAAGCAGGTTTTAGATAAAATACTAAAGAGACTGACGTCCGAGACTTGAAACTAGCAACCATGAGATCCTTACTAGAACTCATGACGTAACTAGAACATAGCACGAAAAGAGGGATACGTATAGAGACCGAATCGGATGGATAGGAGCTTGATTGTAGGGGCGGGTCAAAGGCTGAGAATTCTCTCTATCCAAGTGCAGCTACTGTTTTTGAAGCACCCTCCCGGAGTTCTGGTGAAAGCTATCCTTCTAGGGACCTCTCTTATCTACCAACTTATGATGCTGGGGAAAAAAGGCCACTAAACAGATCTTCACCATATCTATCTGAAAATCCATTCTGTGGAAATGCAGTGAGGCGATCGACCAAATACCCAGCTTATGACCCGGAAGGACAAGTTATGCTTCTCCGACTGTTGCTGAACCTTTTAGTTAGATCTCTAGAGAAAGAGGGAAAGAAAAGGGATAGATGACTGAAAATCCCACTGTGAGATCTTATAGTCAGAGTAGGAGGCTCCCATCCATCATCTCCGTCGAGGCCTCATTTTACCTGCAAATTACGGTTGATCCGTCGGATTGAAACCGTAATTAGATTCGGTAACTAAGGACGAGATTACCATAGCTTTTATGCCCCGAATGTTCTTCTTTAATAAGGTCGCCTTGACCGGGCTCTTCACCGTATAATCTTTACCCGAAAAACTGGAGCACAGCTATACTTGAATCGCTTTCACTAGAACCAGAGTCATAGGGGCACTTTTAGTTTTGCCTTCCTTAAGTCCAGGGGCGACCCCTATGTTTTTTTGTGGAGCGCCGAATTTGCCTTAATCGGCGAGAGTATATACAATCTATGCCACTGGCAAGAGCATGATTGAGGGCTTTATATTTTAGTCTGTAACTCTTCAATTGGTCATTGGCCCTACCTCCAGCCCCTTCATATTCCGTATCCTGCTGCTTTTTTACTTGCTTTTCTCGATCAAGCATTCCTGTGCTTAGCAAAGAGGTAGTAGCATTTGGGGAATTTCATCATTTTCGGGATAAGCCGGCACAGCTCTTGCTTGCTGTCTGTATGTGGTAGGGTCTGGTCAACTGCCCGGCCACTTCTTTAGCTCATCTCTTGTCAACGCTAGCACTTTTTAATACATGATGCCATTCCCGATTCGCGAAGTGAAGCTCAATCTCTATTCATTAGTTCAGCGCTAAGATGTAGAACTGGATCGGATATGGGTCAAGAGATCTTCCATTTTTCATTCTCTTTTTGCTTAGTTCTCTACAGACTATGTAGGGGAATGCACTATGGGGACTCAAAAAAGACATTATTTGAGACTTAGGAAATGAAACTTCCATTCAACTCAACGTCAAGAGGAAATAAGTCTCAGCAGGCACTAAAATAAAGGGGAAGCTTAGAGACGGAATTTCAAGTACGTGGGGGGTGAAGTAAAGAGAACTAACGCAATATAGACCGGACCTGCTTCCCATTCATTCTTTTTTAAGAATGCTCTTCGGCTGGTCAATAGGGCGCATCGCTTTCGCTTCTGTAATAGAGGCGCTGTAATAGGCGCGCTTGGCTAACGAATAAAAACCTTGGTCCGCTTTCATTGGTCTAGTCCGGTCATTGCTTATCTCTTTCTTCTCTATCGGTGAATTGGGGGAAAGAGTGCACCAATAAGGGGAGGTTAAAAAGCAAGAAATAGGGAAGTAGAGTAGTTGGCACACGCTGATCAATCCAGTACGTACGTCGCTTTCGTTCTTTCCATTCAATATCTCATTCCCGGTCGCATCTGTTCTATTCAGCCAATCCCTTGCTGCTTGCTTCATCCCGCCCTGCCTGGTCATTGGTCGTACCCTATCTTTGAATCGTTAATCGAATCTGTGTCGACATTTGTCCCACTGGCTGTTGAAGGTACTGGCTGATGAAAGACATCCCCCTTTCGTGCCTATCTCACTTGTTTACAGCTCTTATTGGTCTGGCACTTTTAGCGCTGCTTTCACATGATGCAATATGACGGCTTCCGTTACCTGCTCTCTCGCCCAAGCCTCATAGCATTCATATTCCAAGCACTAAGTCTTCCCTGCCTGCTCAGATGCGTCAATCCGCCTATCGGTACCCTTTTCCTCGAAACTGAAATCTTTCAAGCAAGCAGTAGTCATAGGCATCTTCATACTCAAGCCATCAATCGACATAGTAGTTAAGCAAGCAAAGCCAGCCCTCTCTCCTACTCGAGCTTCGAACTTCCCATCAAGTGGCACAACATCCGTAACCGGAAGAACATGAATCACCCTACCGGAAACCAGTTCTCCTGTGGTTAAGCAAGAAACTTCCTTTTCACTGGTCCCTATACCCCAACCGGCATAAGCACTCGTAAGAGCTTCATTTATAACATAAACACAAGTTTTTCAATTAGATATAAAGTATATAAGAACCCTATCCAATGCTCCTGTTTAGCCTGTTCCGATCTTCCTCGATAAGCCTGGTTGGCATTCCCATTCTTTTTTCTACTCGTCTTCTTGCTCCAGCTACGATTGTTTTAGTAGATAGGGGAGAGTTCCAAACGGACTGACTAAGCCATCGAAAGAAATCAACCGCAAGTATTGGATTCAATGTGAAAGGACAATGTTCATTTCCTGAAATTCATAAGCCCGAGTATCACGATCCCCAAAAAGTAGCCCGAAGTAACTGACCATATAGTCTAGTTTTTTCCCTTTTCCAGAGAGAGAGAAATAGCAACCATGGACCTAGCTCACAGAAGAAGGGGACTAGTTGCGACAGGAAAGAGGGAACATGGTGTTGTGCTTCTTACCTCAATGAATAATATAAAGTGCTTCCGCAAGGGGTTTGGAACCCCGAACACCATTCTTTTTCTATGAGATGGGAACTAACGCTAATAAGGCGTAAGAAGGCTTCCCATTCGATGCGATGGAACCCGTCCTTCCTTTAGGAAAATACGATTAGAAAGACGATAGCGATTCCCTTCCAGTGTTTTCTAGTAAACTCTTCTCTTCAAGTACTTTTCTTTGTCATCGCATATAGAATTCCTTTTCCTGTTTCGAGTTTCAGGTCTAGTGTGGGAGCTGTCCATATAGAAGCTTTTAAGTCAAGTTCTTGAAAGGTAGGTTTAAAGCCTTTTTTTTTAAGCGATAGATTTCTGTCCGCACTCACTCCATTGTGCACAGGTAATCAAAGCCCTACCGAAACCGGGCTCAACGCACTACGACCATAAAGTAAAGCCATCTCACTTTCCATCATGCTAGGTGCAGCAGGCCTTAGGAGAAACAGTCTCCACATTAGTTGCTAAGCAACTAAGGCTAAGGTTATAGAGTCAAAAAAGACTAGGAAAGCGAATCTTACCGATAAACCTTTTTTTTAGGATGGTATATTTCTTTTACACACCTGTGTCGTACAACCACCTAAAGCGCTTCACTCTTAGCTAGACGAATGCTTCTCACCTGAGAATCCCTTCCGCTACTATCGGAAATACTTGCTTCGAACTGAAACATCCTTAATAGGATGGGGCGGCTAATGAACTAATACGACTTGATAGATGGATGCAGGAGAACACTTTGCTACCGTTAGCCTTAGCTAGCCAGAAGTGAGCTCCTTTGTCGACTCAAATTCTCCCCCTTCCCTGTCGCCTTTAGCTAAATTCCTTGCTTCGCTATACAGCTAAAGAACAACTACGACTGCACAACGACTATAAAGGTGACTAAGGATAACACCCTTTTTTCTAGCCAGCTCCTCTAGTTGAAGGAGAATCCTCCCTTTCCTTATCTGTCGTCAACTGACTTATGAGCTAACCTTGTTTCTCCATAGCATAGTTAGTAGTGGCCACTCGACCGACTATCATGAACGAAGTGAGGGAAGGAGTTCGGATTGGATCCCTTAGGAGAGAGACGGAAGGTATTAAGAAATGGAATCAGGTCTTTGACGATCCAGTATTAGCTAGGAAGTGTATGGACTCATACTTTGATGACTCCCTAGTGGCCAGGGAAGCGTTAGCTTCATCCTTGGAACGTATCATTTACTCTCTGACGCTCTCGACTTGACTAGAACATTTCTTTAGCTGGGTCGGGCATCAAGAAGCGGAATTGATATCACATATGCCCTTTTCTTTGGTCCATAGCTAGCAACTCACCGTACCAAGCGCGGCAGCCTCACCCCCTCGGGAACGGAATCCTACCCTTTTGATATGTCAGCCAAACAGCCCAGATGGGACGAGACTAGTCCGGTCAAGAGAGACTAGATGATACCTCGTATTCAGTACTCTCAGTACTCCCAGACCAGGGCTGGTAACTTTGGATCCCCCAGGCGTACGACAATCTCTCCTTCACTCGGCAGGGCACGGGCATCAGCCTTAATAAAGTACGTTTCTGTTTTCACGAGCAGAAAGACGATTGATTGAAGCAGGTCGGGGGGCGGGTGTGTCCCGTGCCAATCAAATATTGATTAAGCAAAGCCCAGTCGTTTGTGTTTTTGCCGGTTGCTCGGATTCGGTTGAGGCACGGAGTCTGTCGGAGTTCTCTTTCCCGTTCTCCTTATAGATCAAGTCCCAGGTCAGATCTGAGGGCGAAAGCGGGTTGGAACCCCACGAGGCTGGAGCTGTTCTCGAGTCCATAGTATCGACCAATTATATTGTTATTGATCCGGCCATGCGAATATCAAATAATCCATTTTCTGGTTCGAAATCTTCTGGTCGTGGGCTGCCGCGATCATGATGAAATGGGCCCTTTGAAAGGAAGACCTTTTCGGGTTTTAGCTTACGGCTTATCTTTCCTCATCTAGTCCAACTAAGAGATCCGGCGGAGTGAAGTCGAAATCCAGCTTCGAGGTGTCGGCATCTTTCCCTAAATAAATTCGAGCAAAAGCAAGGGCGGGCCTGGTCAGGTCAAGTAAGTAAGCAGTGAGATGAACCAAAGCACAAGCTATGAATAGCATGAGACATGACAAGTCCAAGCTTGGAAATACAAAGAAAGATAGAATGCAAGCAAGAAATCACTAACGGATGAATGGGCGATTATCGCTATATAATGAACGAAAATGGGAATGTTAGGAAGTTATATAAAGGACGAGACAGAGCCTTAGAAGGAATTTAGCCTTAGTTAGAACAACCGGGGTAAGTCAGGTCTTAGCCGGGTTAGGAAAGTTCAGCTAATTTGAATTTGATAGGAGAAGGTTCATTTGCTGGGCTTAGGCGTTCCGTTAGAGACTAGTTACTAGTTAATCATATCCCTTTCTCTAACGAAGTTATTAATAACTCATTGATAGTGGGCTTCAAGTGATTGAAGGGAAGATGCCAAAAGAGAAGGGCGGGCACGAAGGAGTTCGATATCCGTCTAAATGGAAGAGAGAAAGTCTAATTTAACATCTCTTAGGAGCACTGAGTATATGGTGTAAGTCTTTGCTGTATTAGCTAGGCCACCCGACTGAAGCGTTGAAGATAGAGAAGGTTGTTTGTTGATTGATTCGGCGTAACGAGTGATAGAAATACCTTACGAGGGCTAATTTCCACTTACTGATCCCGCAACGCACCTTAAGCGCTAGTTTGTCGTTTACAAAAATATCTTTGTTTGCGAAAACAACCTAGGTCTCACAAGAGCCTCCGTAGAATCTCCTAAGCATGGTTGGTCTTTACGCCTGTGACCTGAAAAAGCTTTCTGAGTCGCTCAGCGGGAATATATTCCCTTTCCTTCAAGTAAATCTAACCGAGCCCAAGCTAACCCCGATCCTTGCCGGATCTTATAGAGCGAGAGTAGTCTTACTCAACCGAAGACGCTCCCTTCCCTTAGAGATGTAGCTTCGAAGCAGTAAGCTCTGTGCTCTTATTCTTTCGACCAATACAAGCCCGAAACCGCCTCCAACCCCTAATTATACGCCGACCCGCTTGCTTGCCTATATCAAAGAAGGGAGCTTCGGTCCCGCTTGCTGCCTCCTGGAATGCAGGATACTTACCTATTATCTTGCTTAGTAGAGGAACGATGTGCGCTAACCTTCTAACCATATTGGTATCTGACTCTTGAAAAAAGCATTTCACGCCGGTCCGTCTACCATTATTTATATGTAATTGTTCGTTCGCTTGACCTGGAAGTTCGGTTATGAAATCCACCCCTTTATTAGTAAGCCCCTGCAGGAAAGCGCTTAATAGTTTGGTAAACAAAACCCCGCCGACCTTGGCTATCGCCTTTCAGCGCCGAAATCATCTCACTCAAGCCTTCTCCGCCCTTATGGCGGATGCTTTAGCTCCCGCTATTCCTACTGATAAAGCCTCTCTATCTCTCTTTCCTTTTTTCTGGTTCTCACCCAACAGAAAGAGTAGCCCTTGCTTAGCCACGATATTTTTCTTATATATAAATGAAATGACATGCGCAATATACTCTTTCTTTAGTGGCATCTGCTGCTTGAGATTCAGATCGTGATTGAGGCCTAGGCCCAACCAAAGCCCTTACTCCGAGATTTCGGTTTGAGTTTGCACAGGGAACCTCTTTCTTAAAAGTATATATAAATAAATTGGTGGAACCTCCGCCCTTGAATCGAATTTAGCTCATTCCTTTGAGAATTCTAACTCAACTCGAGGATCACTTTCGTGGAAATCTGTCCTAAATTTGCTTATGCTGCCTTTGTTGCTGCGGCATGATTCAGTTGTTGAATATGTCGAATCCACTGATGAAACTTCAAAAACAGTTGTTAGCGCTCTTGCGCGAAGCTTACCCCACCACCTTACTATACGAAACGAACGAAAGAAGCCAATGACGCTGTTGTGTCGTCAACCACTTCGGTGAAGGAATGGTGGTTAGCTCAATTTCCCGGTATTGGGTCAATATGTGCAAAACGTTAGTAACGGCCTTAGCCCTATAGCTTCGGGCGGGTACCTCAATACCCATACTCTGAGCACTTTACCAATCTAGAACTTTGATATCATCACAAGAAAAAAAAAGCCCTTTTTCAGGCTGTTCAAGGGGCAAGACGAGTATAAAATAATTATAGATCTTTATGAGATCAAGCACGCACATATTCAAAAGGAGAATCTATTCCCTTCCCTATATGGGGTTCTATACTTGAGATCGAGGAGAGATGCGAGAATTAGACGAGACCTTGTGGATGGTCTTTATGCGAGCACAGCATCCCTTCCGAGTAGAGTAGTGTGTAGGAACTGAGCATAGGCTAGAATCACACTCGCATTAAGCACTTCCACTAGGGCTACTAGGCAATCGGACTCTTCCACTACCGGGACGACTATTTACTGACTTACTTAAGGACTGACTGATCCAGAGAGCTCAGACTGACGGTTAGGTGGTTCGGTTGCTTCAAAGGAAGGGGTTCTTCGAGGAAAGGTGAGGGTGGGGAAGGAGGTGCGAGATCCGGTCATTGAGAACAAGATATTGAAAGCTTTAAACAAGTAGTCCGCTAAGGTATCAAAATAGAGCTTCCAGAGGCAAGCCGAAGCGGAGAATGTTTCTCCTAAAGAGTCTCTCTGAGTAGTCTATCAAAGCACAACGAGAATGGCTCTGACTAAGCATCTGGTGAGGGATCAGCTGTGAAGCTAGAAAAGCCAGCCAGATGAGGCTGGTGACAAGTTCAAATTGTACTTTTTGTGACCAATATCTGACCGAGAAATGAGTTGATGAACCCTCATGGGTGGTCTTACCAGAGATAGGAATTTCTCCATTCTTCGATGATCCAACGCGCGAAGGGAATTCATGTTCTCAGTATTCACCACTACCCTTGATTCTTCCTTTAAAATAAAAGAGGATGATGGAAATTACGCCAGCGTTCTCACCAGCCAAATTGGAAGTGAAATTCCCAGATGTAGCGAACCTGAACATTGCTGATGCCACGTTATTGTATCCTTCTTCCCCACCCGAGACACCCCTCTTTTCTTTGGGCGAGGAGATCACTTAGCATTGGCCAATTCCCTCGCTCTAGCCCTGCCTGCTTCGGAAAATGCCTTGCTGGCGAACTTTAAAGAGTATACTATTGAATAGTACCTTTTCGGAGGCATAAGGCCGGTAAGTCCAGTGTGCTAAAAATATGGCCCTTGATCCAGGGAATTGACATTGCGACTCCTAAGGAAGAGGGGCCCATCCAAGCGTGGTTTTTTATTAGACAAAAGTAGCTGGCGTTACGTAAAAAGTTCCTTCTCATGCACAAATCTACCCGTAGCATAGACTTGATCGATCACCGCATCTCTATCCATTAAGTAGGTTTTTTCCTTTGCAATCATGAAATTCGAGATCCGAGAAAACCCCCTTAACTTAAGCTGCGGTTCATCTTCCATGACAAGATGAATCTATTGCCTCCTCGCCTCACTTCCACTAGAAGTTATTCTGTATGGGACAAACGCCAGTCACGCTCGTCATTGTCCACCGCACCACTTCCGTCCACAATCTGCAATTTTTTTATGCATGCGGAGGAGATGAATACCGGAAAGTGAAGGGTCTGAAAGAGAATACCTACCATATTATTGGCGAAAGGGAGCCCTCCCGCCAGAACTAAGATAGATGTATGATGAAGCAGTTCAGTCCTTCCGCGTCCAAGCCGCGCTGTCCTTTGCGTATTCATCACCGGCGTAGAAAGCCTCATAGGAGTTTTAAGAGATAGCGGGAAAAGATGATTGAGGAATGGTTATGAAAGGCCATGAGGCTTCGAATATAAAGATCGATATGTGCGGCAGAAGAGGCAATGAGGATTGTCTTTTTTTTATTTTTTCAAGCTTGTTCACACACAGGATTGGATTGAAAACTCATTTGCTTGAAAGAAAGACTCCTTCCCAGCTTTCGCTTATCTTATGGGATACTCTTTTTTCTAAAAGTGAAAACGAGAGAAAAGAGAAGGAATGGAAGAGGCTTTCACGAAGGATTCAAAAAGGATATAGACTAGCCTGCAACCACTCCAATTGGATGGGCAATTACTGCTTCTGGATTGTCAAATACTTCTTTTCCTACTCCTTAGTGCACAGGCAACTCACACTCGATGGCTAGAAAGGCTTATCCTAGGACAATGAATTACAGGTATTTCCTCTCTCAAAGTCAAATTAGAGTTTCCCCCTCAGTGATGACTGAAGATCTTTCTTTATGGGCTTGTCTGGATCGCTTGGCATCTTATTATATATAAATAATTTTATATAATTTGGAAAAAAGCCAGCCTAAGAGCTAATTCTTTACCTTATATTGAGAGTATTCCTACATATATTGGAAGAAGCGCGGATGTACTTGCACATAGACCTCCTATCCCGGCTAGCAATGAGGGGTGTCAAACTGGGCACTATTCTGCCCTACACCTTTATCCCCTTTATCCTACTTGTTATGTCAGGCAAGCCTTAAAGTTACAGTGTTACTAGTTGTCGAAGTCCAAATAAGCTTTCAAACCATATCAAACCTAAACCGGACCTACCAAGCATCATTAGAAAGCTGCCCCCAATTTCTGAATGAAGCGGGCGGATTGGATTATGTCCATTTTCCTTCTACAATGGGATAATAGGCTGCTAGGAAGGAGGACTAAAAGATAAGATTCCACGCTATGATCCGAAAGGACGGACAGACAATCCAATCTATCGTCCGCTCTTTCGTTCGCATCTCTTACCCATCGTCCCGTCCTCATCGAGGAGCGGCAACTCTAACAAGTACTGCCCACTCCAATAAGGCGGAGATACCGAGCTTTGATCCAATCGAGGGAAAGGTAGATAAGGACTCCACTTCCAGTAAAAAGAAAGAAATACAATTTGATTATTAAGGCGTTTGGCTTAGGTCCATGCATGCCACCAACACCAACAACTCCTGAAAGAAAAAGAGTTTATCTCCGTCAAACCTCTAATAGAAGGCGGTGCCGTACCCAAAGAGCAATGATCCAATTGAAGAGCAGCAGCTCTATTCTCCCATTTTGCCCTTGGGGCCGAGAAGATTCCCAAATGAATGAAAAAATTTCACCTTTTTTTTTTTCTCATTCTTTTTCTCGCGAATCAGAGAATGCCTCAACTAGAACTCATTGCGCTCATGAAAGGCGCTAATCCTCTACTCCTCTTTAGCCTACCCTAGGAATAGAAACTACCATTTCCCACCTGGCATCTCCACTACCATAAACCCTAGAATCTCAACTTCCAACAATGAAATGAGCGGTACCCGCGAGCTAGGAGCCCAACCCAAGTGAAGCAGCTGCTCTTTGATCACATTTTCCCCTGGGACCAAGAACAAACTCAAGATAAGCATCCTATCGAGCGATTGCACTCAATTGAATTTTTATTTTGATTTTTTGGAATCACATGGCCGGTCAATAAACTCTATCTCGCTTAGGATTCTAATAAGGCCCTTATCTACGACAAGCTGAAGACGAGAAAGTGCCGAAGAGAAGCGGCTCACTCAGAGCGAGGAACAGATCGAGCCGAGCTAGCTGAAAGCAATACAGAAGCTTCCTCGGTTTAAACCTGAGAATTTACACAGAAAGATTAACTCGGAAAGAAAGCCAATAAAGAAAGGCAAAGGCAAGGCCAAGGCGCGAGCACTACTATATAAACTATATTTACAGGAGATCCAGAAAAGAGCGACTAAGATGATCACACCGTTGCCAACTCCAGGGATCGCATCCGACAGGCAGCTACCCTTTTCTCCTCGGCTGGAATCCACAAAACAAGGAGCGATCCAGGTGCATCATATATAAGCAAGTCTGTATTTTCACAGCTAAAACAGCAGGTAGGCCAAAGGTCTTCGCTCTTCGAAAGAAAGACTATTACAAGCCGGGAACCTGAGACAAACCAAGCGCTTAGTTCGGATACGACCGTGCTAGGATCAGACAGACAGCTACCATAATCGATCGAGTGATGACATAAATAAAGAAACTGATCCGATCCACTCGTATTGGAGGGGTGATTCTCCTAACCTTTGAAAGGCTATTTTGAAGATACCGCTCCGTGGGGGCATACGTAATGACTTACGAGAGGTTCTTCCTTGCTACTAGCACTAGTCATCGTGCGTTATTCTTTGGGCTGTAATGAATGAGGATTCGCTTTCTGGACTTCCTTAATCTTCTCTGAGGAAGAAATGGTACAGATCTGACTCCGGATAATGTCAGAGGCATTGTTAGCTGGATTTGCATCTGGAAAGGCATTAGCCTCATAGCTTTCGTCTTCTTCTGGAATCCTTTGTTCGGGTTCGCTATGCTCTCGATGATGCCAACACCTGGCAGGTCTAATCGGGATCTCGATTGGTTTGAGCGGTGCGTGAGTCCGTTTCTCCCATGTCACTTGACTATGGGTTTACCGGTCACGTGTGGGAAGCTTGGTATGTCGTTAGAGGGAGTAGGTAATCGGAGAGTGTTCGCAATTGGAAATTTTGTTAAGCAGCGTCTCTTGTATCCTTTAAGAGAAAGCATACATATTCTAGTTGTTGGCTACGATTAGTCACTTCGGAAGCCGTTAACCAAAGCACCGGCTTTTGAGTGCCCTTCTAAGGGAAGGAGTATGAGGCTCAACTATGGTCTAAGCTACTAGAGTAGAGTGAAAGCTTCATTGGTACCAAAGTAGGTTCCTAAGGCCGCTATCTAGCCTTCAAACATGACTTTTGAAGCTTGCTTTGACAGGTCCGGACTCAGCTCCATTTTACTTCCTTTCTTTCTAGTCAGAGTCATGGCCTTTCCATAAAATGGGTCCGAGGGAAGGTAACAGGTCTGTCTGTTGGAGGTAGAGGTATGGGTCAACGAAGAGCTTTAGAACTTGTCTTATTGGATTGATAGTCCCCGTTATCTGTATTCTTCCTTAGCCGCAGGAAGAATGAAGAGAGGAGGTCTTGGAAAATACCAAGTCTTAGTGACGACAGCACACCCGATTTTTGGGGGGTATTCGGAGCAAGGGGAGGGGTATGTCCCTAAAAGGGGTGTACGCATGCATGCCGGGCTAAATCACGAAAGCGAAAGTAGCAAGAGCGAAGGTCTTCAAATGAGAATGAGGGGATAGCTAGGTGCGAGCTGAAGTGAAGCCTTTAACGAATTGGGAGAAAGCCGACCTTCACGGGGCAAGTGCTAGTGAGTCTTCCGGAGATGGGAAATGAATAAAGGACTGAACCCGAGACTGATTATCCTATTGACGGAAAGCCGGATTTCTCTATGAATGCCCTGGGGCTTTACTTATGAGCTTCCGCTTCTATTGAAGGCTATCCACGAGGGGGAGAGGGAGTAGCCGACACACCTTTTTGGTCATCGGAGGTTTGGATACCATTCATTGGGTGGAACTCCAAAAATGGGAGTGACTGACTTTAGTTCAAACTATTTCATCGTGATTGATTTGGTTGGCTTGAACGCTACTCTATCTATGCATCGAAGCTAGTTCAGTTACATACAAGGATCTCAATCTCATCTGCTCTAGCAGCTCAACGCTTCAGGAAAAAAGCAAGCTTAAGCGAAGAGCATTGTCTAACATAAGCTAATCACTAGCGAACACGTAAAACAAGATTACCAAAGTTTGAATGCAAAAAAAGAAAGTGAATTCCGATCTACGTGAATCACGAAAGAAGCTTAGCCAAATGCGGTGACCGGCTCTATGAGCTCTGTTGGGCCTTTGCTTTCTAGCTTGACTGGACTGATTGAAGTTACAATACAAGAAACGAGATTTGAAAAGTGAAGGATTAAGTGCGAAAGAAGTACTGCAGAAAGGGCTTCGGGATATGACTATACATACTTACTTGAGTTGAAAACATATAAGACCTGCCCTCATTTACCTTTTCTTCCTTTTAGTGAAGAGCGTACTGAAAAGAGAGAGGAGCTTTCACCCACCCCTGATCGTCTGTCTAGATCCACAGCAGGTGCTCGTCCCTCTCCTTTCCTCTTTACGGATAGATAGATAGATAGAAATCCCAGAAATATTTCCCGGGCCTCTCTGAAGATCTGTTTAGGGTGGGCAAAGAGGGCTTTTGCAGCTCTTTTCTTTAGAAAAAGTGGAACTCGAATAGTTGTCTGATAAAGGACGGCAGGAAAGGATATTCAACAAAGCAGGCCTTACTATCCCACCTAGCTCCCAAAGCGAGAACACTTAACTCATGAAGACGTTGTGCTCGGGCCGGGCCTCTCTTGGGAGAGTCCCTTCTCTCCACTCCCTGGAACAGGCTTTCAGCGGTACCAAGCTCACTTCATTAAGTCTTTATTTAATAAATATAGGAATGTCTATCGCTACTACCAACTACAGCAACTTAAATAAAGAGCTAACCGACTAAAACTAACAGCTATCCGAAAGACGGTTCTGCAAGCCGGACTTAACGACAGATCTGTTTTCTGGTCAGGGGGTTGCTTGAATGGCCGAAACCCTTCTGGAATAGGTAGTTCACGGCTCAAACCTGGCATTTCAGTATAGTCTCAAGCCCCCTCAGAAAATTCTCTAAGTAACTGGAAAAGTTTGACCAGTTAGCAAAGCATTAACATAAGTAGGCCGTGGATATTCAGCCGTACCTAAGTGAATCTCCTGTAGCGGATCCTGGACATTTGCCTTCACATCAATCTAACTTTTTTTGGGCCACAAGTCTTCCATTGTTATTTCTTCGGCCGAAGCTTCATCCCCCTCCCACACACAATCTGCATCAAAGCACTCTGGTAGGGAGTTGGACTTCCTGACTTCAGCCAAGTATTGGTTTATTCTGTCAAGGGTGGCCTGAACCGCTGCCTTTTTCTGAATCTGCTTTATGTGATTCTCCATCATGGAATTTCCTCAATGATGCAAGCTGACTTCGGCCTATTTGGTACTATGTCCATCGTCCGAGCAGCTTTAGTGACCAGCTCGAGATCTTGGAATTGATTTTGCCACTAGGCCCAGCAGCTGTGGCCGTGATCCCTGTTGGACGGCCATTCTGTCCTTTGCCTGTAAACTGAACTGTAGTAACATGATCTTCATAGAGAACTGCTTCGATTGCATGTGAGTCCAAGACAAAGGGCCGTTGGTCAGCCCACACTACTTCAACTCTTTCTTCATGTCAAAAGAGAAGGAGCTGGTGCAAAGAGGATGGAAAACACCAATAGCAGTGGACCTTCCTAATAGGGCGTTATAACTTTAAGTTGTTTCAATCAGAAAGAATGGTGCCATGACCTTCTTTCGGCCAACTTTCAGCTCCCCAGGCAAGCATTCCCTTGTTTTCAGTCACTCCTCCTGCGAAACCAGACATACTGACATCTGTTGGTATAACATCTTACTCAGTCTTACCCAATACCTTCAGCATGGTGATGGGCATCACATTAAGGGCAGCACCGTTATCCAAAAGCACTCTTTAAACTGGGCAACCGTCCATGTGCACAGTGATGTAGAGGGGTTTGAGGTGCTTGGTCATTTTCTCACTTGCTTCTCAAACAAAATCTTGTTAGACTTTACGGGCTCTGGGTCCTTCTCTGGTTGCTGCTCCACAGTCTGAGTTCCTTGGTGCGCCCTGCCAGGCTTGGCTCCAGTCTCTACGGGCTCAGCAGCAGCTTATTGTGTTTGCTGTTCCACATCTTCAGTCCTTGCCTGAAAGAGAAAAGGCAACCCAAAAAATGAATGGTTCTGGAAAAGAACCAAAACGCCTCATCTCCATAATCCAGATCTTCATCATCGAAATCATCGATCTGGCCACTGTCCTGTCCAAGTTGGAATACAGCTTGAAGCTCATCATCATCGAAAAAGTCATAAAAATCATATCGTCCCCCAACGGGTCCTGTAAGACTTCCTTAGGACTTAGGAGCATCGGCAGGGAAAAAACCTCTGTCTTATGTGCAGCTTCTTGGGCTGTTCCTGATGCTGGACTTCAGCAATGGTAGCCACTGCTTCTTAAGTCTTAGAATCCGCCTGTTTGTCGCAAAAAGCCTGGGCTTCAGCTATTGCTTTCCTATCCTCTTGTTTCCGAGCCCTCAATGCCCTTTCCTAAACCCGTGAGATTGAGGCAAAATATCTCTTATTTAAGTCCATTTTATTTATTATAGACGAATACGATATTGAGATCTTTTCCCAGAACATGATTTAGGTTTCTACTTCTGGGTCTAGGTCTTTTACTAGTTATTCCCGGCCCCCAGACCAGCGTATTGTTTTGAAACGAGGCCCTCGGTAACGAGACATAAAGACTCCTTCTTTTTTTTTTACAGAAAAACGCACTATAAACGAAACTCAATATACATTTTTAATAAAAAGAAGAATGAGATGAATTGTATCAATATACGACTTATTGATTTTAGTAATAAGTATAAATATCAGTAGTTGGACCCCTTTCTTGTTTATTTCATTTAGAAAAAATCGGGATTTGACTGCTCCAATCCAATCCGTTTTCACTTCATCTTAATAGTTTGAAGTTACTACGACATAATAGATCGGTGACCATCCATTTTATGAAAGAAAAAAGGGAGGAGTTAACTACTTAAAGGGGTTTCCCCTCAGTCGGCGGGGCCTTGATTCTCAAACGGCGAAGCCTTAGCTTTCCTATCCTATCCCTTGAAAACCAACAACCGAAGGCGGAACTAGACTGAAGCTTAAGAGTGAAAGGGCCGGCCGCCATCCCGAACACCACCGGACGGAGAAATAAGTTCAAAATGAAAGAAAATATAATGGCGGTGGGGAAAATTCGGAAAAACTACGCTTAAAGAACACAAACTGCCAACAGACCAGAAGGCTAATGCAGAAAAATAAAAAAACGAAGACGTCACTATAACAATGCAATGATATATCCATGAAAAGCTGGCTGAGTCAAAGGGGCACAGAAAAACAAAACAAGCAAAGAAGGCTATAAGCAGCCTCATAATATCGAACTGAATAGAAGAAGTAAGTCAAAAGAGAATAGAAATAAGAATACAACAATATAAAATAGAAAGAAATAAGGGATGAAAGGATAAAGGAAGTACCCAAAACAAATCTTTTATTTTAGAGGGTTCAATACTTTTCCAAGGGGTGCTAGCGCATTCTTCTATCAGGCAATGAAACTTTTTAGGTGGAGGGACCTCGTGTTACTATAACTATAGTTTTCGAAGTTCGGTTGCCTAGCTTTGCCCAGAAAGCGTCCATGCTATCTGCCTGGTAAGCGGGAGGTGTTCCTTTGTCCAGGTTTCTGTTGTGCATGTATTCCGTGATTTCTCACGTGTACGTTTGGCGCACTTCTCGGAGGGCTGTCCGTCCGAGCCACCTCTTTCTTTTTCGATTGAAGTTTCTAGCCCCGCATCCACGGTGCTAGCGGACTGATTATCTATCTTTCTACCCAGATAGTAGCCAAGCTTCTCATTTCGGATGATCAAGAGGAAACGTCTCCGTGAAGGTTCCGCCAAAAGCACTCACTCTTTTCTTTCTCTAAAAAAATTTCTCTTTTCGTTCAGTCATCAGATGGAAAATAGGGAGCAGTTCGAAAAGTCATTCTTAACATTAGCCGCTGGTGACCGACCCTCGTGTGATGCTTTTGGGCAGCAGAGTATTACAGACTGATTTCTGCGGTTACGTATTCGATCCGGATAGCTTTCTTATGCATTAGTACACCTGCAATGAATAAAGTGAAGGGTTCTCGTCCGCTCGAGATGAGATCCCCAGAGGTTCTTTTTACGATTCCGTCTCCAGACAATCTTTTGTGCGGGGAGTGGGGAGCAGTGAAAAATGGATTAGGATTGCATTGCCGTACGCACCAAGAAATGCAGCGTTATCCCCGGTATGACTGACATGAGAAATGATGTAGATGGAGAAGGCAGCGATTTCTTCTTTGAAGCGGAGACCATTCAATTCTTGAATAGGTGGTATAAATGAATAGTTTCAAATAGGGTTGGCGATCATAGGTTCACTTCTCCCCTTTCCCAGGCCTCATTCCATCCATCCGAAAACTCGAATATTCGACCCATCCCCTCTACTGCCGAGGACCTTTCTTCATCAACCCTGATCCACCCATGTCTTATCCATATCATATGTCATCCCTTTTAAAAAGTACCAAAGAGGACCGGTTCATGAGACCGCCTCCTTCTTTTCTGCTTTCCTTTATGAAAATGGAAACGGCCATTGATTAAATTTATGACTATGACTGGTGCTTGCCTACATACCCGTTTTTACAGGATAAAGTCCGATGTAGTTCGAATAGGATTCAATATTCAATCCAGCTCCAGAAAAACCAAAAGGAAGGCTGGCTCTCTGAACACGGCATACCAAACAAAAAAGAAGGGGAGTGAAGTCAAAGGAAGACTCGAAGTCAATGCATCCGCGGCTCCTAGCACTACGGGCACACCTTCTTCAAGCCAAGCAAGAAAAAAAGTACTAGCGAATCTTTTTCAAAAGGATGTTACTTTACTTTTTAGAAGAATAAGAAGAAAGGCCATTACTATACTCAAAAAAATACCCAATCGAATGAGCGCACTAAGCATTCTCTCTCTCTATGACTAAAAGAGAGAATAGGGACGATCCGCGGGTCTACCTCTATAGATTGAGCAGTCTATCAAAACTAGAAAGTGGAATTCCATTTTTTTATATATTCTTCTTATTCGGCCCAATTTTGCATTTTAAGAAATAGATCTTTACGATAGATGTTTAGATGATGTGCCCAGATTAGCTGTGACACAATAAAAAGATAAACAAAAAAGGTTGGCCTCTATATCTTGACATCGATCCTTCTTTCATTTGAATCAGACTTTGAACCTCATCCTCATATCTATTTATATCCATCGGCGCTATGAACTTTCTCTTGCTTTCGTCTTTATAACTCCAATAAATGGATTTCATTACGGAAGAAGATTTTTATTAAGAAAGTAATTATACTTACTTATATATAAAGTAGATCAATTGAACATAAAGCATGTATAAAAACTAAAATTGATCGAGCTGGTTTTTTTTTCGTTTTTATTTGGGACCAAAACATAAACAGAGATTGCAGTAGGGTCGAGTGACAAATTGAAAAAGGGGCCCTATCTTATCTAGAACTGCTAGGGAAACTTATCTTCTTTCTTAGAAAGGAGTGGAAGTTCCACAAAATGGGAATGGTTTTCGAATAGCAGGGGATGAATTCTTCTATCTTTTTTAGCAATATCTATCTTTATATATATATAGATATAACTATAGAATAATCTAAGTGTTTCTATGATAACTGGGAATTGACCCACGAAAAACTTATCTGGATTGATCTTTTTTTTTAGGATCAAAGACAAAGAAAGACTCCTTCAGCCCACATCCAGACTATGTTCTGGTTTGGTAGATTCGTCTTAGTCGGCCTTTCCTAAACTAAAGTGAAGAGGTAGTTCGCCTAGCTTGAACGTGTCGACTGCAAACTCTTTACTTTACCTTCTGACTTTATCTTTTCTTTCAAAGTATTAGCGAAAGCTCGCTCGACTTAATAATAGCTGTCTTACTCTACTTGCTTACTAGCTGCCTTTCTGACTGAAACAACCGAACCATCTAACCGTCAGTCTGAGCTCCCTGGATCAGTTAGTCATTCGCATTCAGTAGTGGAGGAAGAATGCTTTGGGCACCGGACACATTGGTCAGCTGCTCTTCTCAGCGCACTAGAATAGAAAGAAAGCAACGTCACCAACTGAACCGCTATAAGCTCAGAGCTAAGTGAACCGAACGAACGGAGTCAGGCCCGACCACTGACTGAGTCCGGAGCAGCACTGTTGGCTCTATTCTCTATGGTCTAGGGGCAAGGCAAACCGCCCGCTTGCACGCCTTGTTAGGGTGCACTCTACGACTACTTTCCTTGATGAAGAAAGCAAACCTGTTGTATAGTGAGACCGCCCCCCTCGGGAGATGCCTCAGAACCGGCTCGAATAAGATTCCATTCGACGGTATTGAATCGAACAGAAGTCTTACCTGCTAACAAGGAACCGACAAAGTTCGCTGCTTAAGGCACGGCCGGAGCTTTCCCCTTCGGATACAACTGCGCAACTAGAGTTGTTCACTTTCAAACGGAAAGCGAAATAAAGGGAGCAGCGCCAGTCGCTAAAAGAGAGAGAGTGAGACCCTTCAAGAATTGAAGTCCTTTCTCTTTTATCGTGCTTATCTCATAAGAAAAAGATAACATTGAGAAGGCCTTACTTGACCGAACAGCCAAAAAATCAGTTATTTTAACTACATTGAATGTCGGTCAAGATTCGAAAGTCTTTGGAAAGCCCGCAGAGAAGTCCAAGTCTTTCTTTGAATTTGATTGATGTCGTGAGTGACTCCGTTCCTTTCCGATATCCGCAAAGGGAAGGGTAACAGGCAGACGTAGCACACGCACTCTACTAATAGTGGGAATCACAGACCAGCCCTACAGTTCCTCTCTTTCGAGAGTCGAAATAGGATCGGGAACAATAGGAATGTCACCATCCAACTACAAGTGATAACAAGCGATCGGACTCACAATTGGGTACTACTATAAGTCACATTCCTAGCGAGGCATGACAGAACCTAAGTCTTTACCAATGAAACATGGATTTTATCCAATGCCAATGAGTCCTTTTAGTCTCCTCCGTCATGAAGACTCAACTAAGGCAACTCACTATTGCCACCCGGGGCGCCTTCGCCGACTCAGGACAGGAGCTCAGCATCGTGCGGTTCACCCAAAATGCGTATGTGCCTTCTCTCTCCCCCCAACGACTGTGTAACGGAGCCACCGCCCACTTACTCGGTGTGGAGGTGACCCGAGAGTGGAAAGGAAGGTCCGCGATGGATGGAGACAGAGCTTCTGGGTAAACCCGAAATTTAACTGGTGGAAAACGAGCTCGATCTTGAAAAAATGGATTTACCACGAAAGCCCCTACCGAAGCTCTTGGTCCGTGCTACTCATGGATCAGCAATGGGTGCCTCTATGCTACGTGTGGGTTCACTGCTCGATCGCGATCAGCAACTGAGTGAATCCCTTTCCATTGGCTAAAGTTCGCGAAGTAGAAGCAATGTGAATATGAAATTCTTCCCTCCCTCGCATCCAATCGGGCATACGGAAATCAAATCATTTCTGGCCAAGCGAGGGTCGGGCAGAGATCTATTTTCTGTAGCGGAAGGAAAGCCCTGACGTTATAGGGCAATCCGAGGCATCGGTTTAGGTTACGACATCGGCATAAAAGGGAAATGGGAAGGTTGGATCATAGGATCCCCACTACCTATGGAAAGCTATTCAATCTTTATCCAACTCAGCTGCCCCTGCTTCTCGTACTTCCCAGATGCCTTTTTAAACTCCTTATCAAAGAATGCAAATTCACATGGGTATGATCCCATGTCAAAAAAAGAGGAAAAATGGCCACTCGGCTGATTGATATCTCCTCTCTTGTCCCTAAATGCTCTTGCAACTCTTCACACAGTTTGCCCATCGACTCGTGAGTCCAAATTCACAGATTTGTTGTTTTCCCGGCAAACATCCATTCCCTTCATACTTTCCGGCCCTCCTCCCAACCGAATCAGAGGCAGAGTCAAAAGCAGGGGACGAAGGGGAAAGACCATTAGCAGGGAGGGAAGGATTGGTCTACAAAATGGAATTCCTGACCTTACCTCGACTCGACTCTCCAAGCTCACTGCTCGACCATTTGGAAGAGAAAAGGAAGACAGGAATGAGCTTAGACTATTTTTTGGAAGCCAGTCCGCCAGTGGTCAACAAGCCAAGTAGTCGGTAGTCCTACTCCAACCAGTCACCGGTTCGATTCAGTTCTGACACAATGGCTGCTCAATGAGTGCAGATAGCGAGGGAGAAAAGAAGGCTGATGCTCGCTTGCTATGGAGATTGCTATTTCTATTGTTGCTTGCTTTCTTATGTTGGTTCCTATGCTGGTTCCGGTTACTGACTTCTTCCTATTGCTTATGCCTTCGATTGCTTGCCTTGTTCTTCTTCCTACTCCTACAAAACTAACAAGCCCACTAAAGAGCTCCTACACCTACACCACCGACTCCTGCTCCTAAATAGCAATCCAGAAGAACTACTCCTAATACGACGAGAGCGAGTGGATCCGGTAGCTTGTCTTGTGAGGGTTACGATTGATGGCTTTCCTATTCAAGACATACTACTGCTACCAACTACCTACTCCTAACAAGACAACAATCTACACCAGCTCCAGCATTCGTGCCTCAGGTGCAGACAAGGATATTGGTATGGAGAAAGGATCTCAAGTCCCACGGCGAGAATGCAGGTTAAGAGTTCAGCTAGCGCGCCTCAGGCGAAAGGCTCTGTTCGGCCCGATAAGTGTAAGGCTCAGAACAAGAGGATGGATACCAGCGGGCTCCACATCAGGTGGAGACCTTGGCTGGCTAAGTGAGCCTAAGATCTAGCTTAAGATAGAGGTGCGGAAGCCAGGGCGAGCTACTTTAAGGGCGGAGCAAAGCCTTAAGTGTTGAAGGAAGGATAGAAATATAGTAATGGGGGGCTTTATTTCCTTGATAAGGACTACTCCTTATTCCAGCTGGCTTATTAAAAAAAAAAGCCCATCGTCGTCAAGTAATAATAGCAGTTCAACATGGCACAAGCGACTGGGACATCCGTCTTTTCAGCGCCTAGTTTTGATGGTGAAGGCTTGAGTTCTAAAAAAAAAAGGAGAGTACCATAACGAGAAGAAAGCGAGATGCATAAAACAGGCGATTCCTCCATCACAAACCGGAAACCAGATGACGCACTAACGAAACCAAGCTGCATGAACTCAAGAAATAAAGAAAGAGACAAAATGACCAGCCAAACAAAGCTTGATGACCTAAAAACCTGGTGCTTGCTTCCCTAACCAGAAAGAAGATCGAGGCAGGCGTATACAGCTTCGCATCAACGGGAAGAAGGACACACCATAACCTCGCTTTAATAAAAAGAAGGAAAGAGGATAACCGACAAAAGAAAAAGACAAGACGAGGCTACCACCCCTTTACTCCATTAGAGAATCACCATTATCGCTGCGGTAGCCTCGCCCTTACACTCAACGACAAGAGCTTACTCCAACTACGCTTGCAACAAAGAATGCGAATGACAAAGTCAAAGCCTGTTCCAAAAGCACTTTTGTCATCATCAACCTATTCTCTCGCAGCTGCAGATATAGGGCCATCTTTTTCAGCATCTCAGTTGTGGCATCAGCGTGCGTCTGGTACATATTTCTCTCTCTCGTCTTCCTCATCTTGCAAAGAATTGGTGTTTAGGTGATTTTTGTTTTCAGTCCTCTGACTCCTTTGATGTGTCTTCATGTATGGGTTGCAAGTTGGCAAAACACTTGGCCCTCCCCTTTCAGTCTAGTGACACTGTAACTCCTGCCCCCGTCTGAGATAATTCATTCTGATATTTGAGGTCAGGCTCCTATTTTTGCAAACAAAAGGGTTTGTGTTGATCCTCAATCTCGTCGCCTTCAGGTCTCGTCACATGTGTTCTTTCGTCGAAAGCATGTTGTTTTCTTTTATCCTTCTTCTTCCTCTGCCCTAGCTTCTGATTGGTCCCGAGTCCACTTCTATTCTACTTTCCTCTCCTGAGACTTCGTCTTTGCCATCTGCTGATGACTCTCACCCTCCTCGACGTGTCTTGTGTCCATCGTCCCCCAATTATTCTAGTCTACTCTCGCGGGGCTCCTGGTGACATTCAACTATTTGTTTTTTATAGGCATTCACAGCTGCTTGCGGCCTCGCCAGATCAGACATCTCTGGTTGTCGATCCTCCGACTAAGCCACAGGTTTATAGGTCTTCTCGCATTTTCACTCAAAAAATAAGTTTCGTTGTTGATCGTCATCGTGCCTTTTTAGCTGCTGTTCACTCTTTCCATGAGCCTCAGTCAACTAGGGAGGCAGGCTGCCGCTATTCCATGTTGGCAACAGGCAATGTCTGAAGAACTTACTTTACTTCAGCAGAATGGCATTTGGGATCTTGTTCCTCTTCCGTCTGGTAAGGTTGCTATTGGTTGCCGTTGGGTTTCTAAAGTGAAGACGCGAGAAGATGGGTCTGTTGAGAGATACAAAGCTAGGCTGGTCGCCAGAGGTTACTCCTGGGAGTATGGCATAGACTATGAGGAGACTTTTGCGCCTGTGGCTAAGATGACTAGTGTCAGAACCATTATAGCCGTTGCAGCGGTTGGCCACTCACTATTTTATTTTTGTTGATTTTTGCAAAATATGCCTTCAACCATGGTGATCTTCATGAGGAGGTGTACATGCAGCCTCCCCCTGGACAACATTCCGCTCCTTCTCCTCTTGTCTGCCCCTTACGCAAAGCGATCTATGGTCTCAACAAGCCCCTCGAGCCTCGGTTTTAGAAGTTCAGCACAGTGGTTATCCAGGCAGGGTTTGCTCGGAGTGATCATGATTCGGCCATGTTCGTATCAGTTTCTCCTCGAGGACGTGCTATTCTGTTGTTGTATGTTGATGATATGAAACTGACTGGTTCTTACTCCGTTACCATATCGCTGATCAAGTGTCGCCTTCATCAATTATTTGCTATGAAGGCGCTCTTAAGCCCTAAGTATTTTCTTGGCTTGGAGGTCGCACATTCTCCTCGTGGATATTTGGTATCTCAGATCAAATAACGTCATGACTTTCTGCACTCGAGCTCAACTCAATGATGAGAAGATTGTTGACACTCCCTTGGAGCTTAACGTTAAACTCCGTCCGACTGATGGCTCACCATTATCTGATCCGACGCAGTACAGACAGTTGGTCGGCAGTTTGGTTTATCTGACAATCTCTCGCCCAGATGGCTGTTCCTAAGAAAGTCAGCCTTTCATGGCTGCCCCCCGGTCAGTTCACCTTGCAGCAGTTCATCGGATTCTTAGATATATTCGAGGTACCTTTTCTCGAGCCGTCCTTTTTTCCGTCATCGTCCTCTTGTGAGTTGCGTGCAACTACTGATGCCGATTGGGCCGGAGATCCTTCAGATAGGTGCTCAACTACAGGCTTCTCTATTTTTTGGGGAGACTCTCCACTATATGTTCAGAGAAAAAAGCAAGAGACAGTTGCTCCTTCCAGTGACGAAGCGGAGTACCGTGCCATGGCACACACTACTGGATAGATTGTATGGCTCCGTTGGTGACTTTCTGATCGCAGGTTTCATTTGACCAACGCCATTTTGATTTTTCGCGCCATTCATCTTGCGACGGTCTTTTTTCATGTCATTTTAGGCCAAACATATCGAAGAACATTGCTACTACTACTACGTTCGTAGAAAACTGATTGATGGCACCATCATCTCATTACCTTATTTTTTCCCTTCGACTTCGGCTATGACCAATGCCCCACCTAGCTGAATAGGCG